TGCCCGCTGGGAACTGTACAGTATGACGTCTAGGGGTCCAACTTGAAATATGGAGCGGTAAGTAAGGCCGAAGCTGATCAATCCCCGGCTTTCGCGGGAAGAATTACTAACTGGTCCCCAATCTTTATGTCGCGTCGAGGTCGTGCAGCAGGGGCAGGTGCAAAAGCCGGTCCAATTTATTGTAACCGATTGGTCAACATGTTGGTTAATAACGTGCTTAGGCACGGAAAAAAATCACTGGCTTACAGAGTTCTTTGTAGCGCCATGGGGAGCGTGGAACGGGAAACGGGGAACAATTCGTTATCCATCCTACGCAGAGCGATACGTAGATTGACTCCCGATGTGACCGTGAAGGCGCGCCGTATGAGCGGGTCCACCTATCAGGTCCCCGCGGAGATGGAATCCGCACGGGGAAAAGCACTTGCTATCCGTTGGTCATTGTGGGCGGCTCGAAGGCGCCCGGGACGAAGTATGGCTTCCAACCTAAGTCTTGAGCTGATGGATGCCGCAAGGGGTAGCGGGAACGCTATGCGCAGGAAGGAGGAGACTCAGGGGGTGGCAGAGGCCAATAGAGCTTTCGCGAGTTCCCGCCTTTCTAAGTGAGTCAACCCTGACTAACTCATTATAGATACGTGCTAACCTTATATGTGTATGCCCGAATCGCAGCGGTCGTAGATTCGATAAGCTGCGTGCTGTGCCACGGAAAGTAATAAGTAAGTTGTCCGGCGGCTGGCGCACCCATAGGCGGGAGCTTGCCCCTGCGGCAACAGGGGAAGAGGGGAACTCTCGGCCGGCTGCTTACCCGTGCTATCCGCCAACAAGTATGAGGCTGTGGGGAATACCCGGCCGGGTCCTTCCTACTGTTGAAGCTATTGGTCGTACAGTCCATGCATGCCTATCTACGACTCATTATACCATAGGCAAAATATAAGAAAAGACGACTGAAGACGGATGATAGTGGATTGCCGGAATTCGCCAAAATGATCGAACGGAGCCGACATATCCACCGTCCGTCGTACACAATGAATGATCCTCGTATCTTAAAAAAAGTACGTACCTGCTTTTGACCCGTGCGCGTTTGCTTATAGTACGGAAATATCCATCCGGGAACTATTGATAAGTTATTAGATACTGGTTCATGGTTCTTCCAGGCGGATATAAATGTGGCCGCCCCCATTATGTCTGTTATCAGCGGGCGATTCCCCTCCGCTACCGGGTCCACAAAGTAAACTCTACCCTTCCAGCGTGGATGGCAGGTCCATAACTATTATTTATTTGTGTGTAGTATCGACCGGACTTTCTTTCCGCAAGTGTAAATTCTACACACCGTCACGAATATAAAAGTGACTGACGGGCAGACGGAATAAATATTGGACCGATCAGCCAGCCCTCAAACTCATGCTTTGCATTGATTCTGTAATTGGTACGAAAAATTAGTCTGTCCCAGGCGGCCATACGCGCTTAGGTCTAGCATACGCTTGTGCCCGTTAAGTTAAACTGGATAGTGCTGCAACCTTGAGGAATCTTGTCCTGCCCACGTTAGACTGGCAGATATTGGTAGAATTAGCTTAACGGTTCTCCTATATTATAAAGGTCCAATTTATGTAACAAGTCATGCGGGGTAGCAATCGCAATTCGAGCCTTGGCGGCGTAGTAGTAGACACGTGCGCGAGACTCAAAGTATCGTGCTAACAAGCATGAGGGTTCGAATCCTATTCGTTCGAGGCACACCATCTGCTGTAATTGCTGCCACCACTACTATATATCATCAGTATCGGTCCGAACCCACAGCATCTTAAGTAGAACCGGTAGATGGAAATACGAATGCCAGGAAGATCTCACTCCGGCCAACAAGCGGGTATACCTCGCGCAGCCTAATTAACCGCCGCTACGCTATACGGTTCACTCATTAATTCTTGGTCGGACACAATAATGTTAATGTGTCGATCCGCCCGAGCCGAGGAAGCGTTGATCCGAGTATTCCTCCCGCGTCGAATAACCACGGAGCGGGATCTGTAAGATCAAAATTTATACGTATCATCTGCGCCTCTGGCCTCTGTAGTCCGATTAGTCATAGTAAACAACCAGCGTGCCAACAAGGACTGGTCCTTGATTGAGCGATCGGCAGACGTAGCGGGTATAGCCTTGCTGCGCGGGGGAGGAGAAAGGAATAAAACTTATTTATCGCTCGGCGCTCGTGACCGCGGCGGGACTTAGAGTAGCTAGAATAATCAGGTTATGCTATACTACTTCATCGGGTATCTCATAATGGATCGGACTTGATAAGCCGTGGTTATCCGTCCCCCTCTGGGACTAAACTATTCATGTATGGTCGGGAGAGATAAAGGTACTACGGAAGAAGTAAATATCCCCGCATTTATTGCCACTGCACCGTTCATCTTGATTCCCACGGCATTTCTCATCGTTCCCTATGTGAAGACAGCCAGCCAAATAGCAGGATAACGAACGGTGCTCAAAGAAGGGGCCAAAACTAAGCTCGGTGGCTTTCCACATCGTAGATTTTTATTTTATAGAGATTACCCTCCGGGACTGGAATGGCGTGTCACTGCTAAAACCTACCCAGCCAGCCTTCTGCCTCTGGCGGGTAGGGAGGATAGTAGCATTACCGTCCCAGATCTGGTAGAGCCTTTTCGCACATAGATTGAATTGCTTTTCGCCCGCCGCCGGTTCCGCAGCGATAGATGACCCCCCTCCTCGGCCGGCGACCCGGGCACCAATGAGTAATGGAGGATAATCCCTTGAGGGATTCATTCGTCCGACGCCGCCGTAGGATAAGATAAGAGGAGACCTCGTACCAACTATGTGGCGGATACCCATAGGCACCGTGAGAAAATCGTTAAGCCCAGTCGGGCAACCGAGCGGGAAATCAATGCTTTCATCCATTATTTATGTTATCCAGCACGTAAACGTAACTTGATAGCGTGCGGACGGGCGGGGTTCCTTTCTGAGAATGTGTCGTGGGGTAAGGCTCGCCCCAAGGAGTTAGTTGCCCTGGTGACTGATCAATCCAACCAAGTTCCGTGGGCCCTACCCGCATTGAGAGAAATTCGCACACGGTCGGTCTTAGATACATTCTATGAAATAGAAATAATTCCTAAGTAAATTTCTTTGTGGCTCGAGCGGGGAATCCCAAAAGCGTGAAACCAGTAGCGCGCCATTTGCCGTCCTACCCTGATACAATAGCGCCCGGGGCATCTAGTCTGCTGATTGGGGTAAACAATAAACGGGGCCGCCCCGCCCCAGATGTATTCATTCGTCCACGTGCGGATGGACCCGCAAGCGCGAAGCGGCGGCTCGATACTGCGCGGCCGCAGAGCGGAACGGAGGGTAAAGCGAATCTGACTCTGAGTAGGTCGCGCGAGCCAACCGGCCTTTCTTAGGATGCGACCACTCCGGAGCGATGAATCCTTGGGGTCTCCATCCGACCCGCCGATTCATTGAAGTAATCCCCGCGCGCGCGGCGCAGTTGGCGTAGGATGGCTCCATAGCAGCAATTCGCTCTCGGCAATACCATAATACCCTTCCCCCGCCGCCCAACGCGAGCCACACGGAGGATAGCCGGAGCCATGCATGACGCGCGTACGACGAATTACTGATCATGTGAAGAGCGGTGAATGTGCCCACACCCCGTAGGATCGGGATCGCTATAGGGCACAATATAGCTAGCTGATTCTTCTATCCCGGGAGCGGAACCGATTTACTTTACTCGTCCGAGCATGGAAGGATGGCTCATTTGATCTGTCGCCGAAACTTCGGTACTATGATTGGGTCGGCCCATAGGTAGGAAGGGAATGAGCGTAAGTTATCCATCGTACGTATTTGTCGTGGCGGCAACATCTGGAAGAGTTCAGTCAGAAACGCCCGGTAGGACGCGGGGATAGATAGATAGATAGATTTGTCAATTATGTGGTGATCACTTCCGTTGGGTTCATCGTTGAACTATTATCTATCCCGTAACGAGAGACAATCGTAAAACCAGAAGAAGGCATTTATTTGGATCTACGGATTCACGTATAAGTAAGTATTTATAAACGTACATACAATGGATTGATTGCCCATTACGATCGCTCGTTAGAGCCCGCTCCTACCCCATACCACAAGTGAAAGAGAGAATGTGGAAACTACCATCGGGGCAGCCCGAGCAGTATTGACTATATCCGTAAATATTCTCCTTGTTCGTCCACACGCAAGCATTCCCGGCCGAGCGGTCAGGATTTTGTCCCGTCCCTTTATTATATCATTGTGATGCAGAAATGTCGTGACTGCATGGGACGTGTATGGTTCGCTATGGACGGTATAATTATAAGAGGAGCTTCTGGCACCGCTGAGCATTGGATTACCTACATTGTACAATTCGAATACTCTGCCTGCCCCAGCGCCAAAGACCGGCGGGAAACTGATAGATTCGGGTCCTCCGCCCACGAGGGACGAGGAATCCGCCGAGCGATTGTGGCCTGCTCACCCCCCCGTGCAGGGACCCATGTCCGCCCCTACAGTGTGAAGTCCTTTCAGTACGGAAATGGGGGGGGGATCCTGGCCCATAGCTAATACGAATAAGAGTCATTTCATAGGGCCGGTTTTGCGCGAAACCGTCGATAATCGCAAATCTAGCGTGTCAGGCGACACCTGGATTCGAACCAGGGATGGGGGATTTGCAGTCCCATGCCTTACCACTTGGCCATGCCGCCCCGTCGAATCGCAATCGGGCCTGCCACGCCCTGGGCGAGTCGGGACTGCTCCCGGAATTGCTGAAGCCTAAGCTACTTCATTATAAGAATGATGGATGGTCCGGTCAAGTGCCCATTTCACGCCGAATAATAAGGAGGAGCGCCCGAATCGAGGGACAAATAAATCTATCGCGCGCGTTCATGCCGCGTTGTGCCTCGAAAGGGCTATATATTTATTGTACGTCGGCGCGCCTTGCCGTAGGAAGTGGGGGAAGGGAACAATAAATGAATAAACACCATTCTCTGTGGCGGGGGATGGAATTACGATAAGCACGATGTTAGAAATGACCGAAGAAATGTTTGTAATGCCCGATCCTGGAGATACACAATCAGGAGCTTCTCACCGTTCCATTAATCGGGGATCGAGGGAAGAACCGAAAGATTCCCCGACGATCGAGGATACAGATCAAGGGATTGGATCTCGATCATTCGGCGGACAGTATTACATGGTGGAACCGTTGGTTGATAAAAGGGACGCTGCGTACGAGCCCATCACATATCCATCAGAGTCATACGTAACGGCTCGATTGACTCGGAAGGGGAGAGCACGCGCGAGGGAGCAAACTGTATATACTGGAAGTATCCCTTCGACGAGCTGTCAAGGCACCCCTGTAGTGAATGGAACTAATAGAGTCATAATCAATCAGATCTCAAGAAGTCCTGGTATTTATCATAATCTGGAACGGGATCCAAGCGGTAGCCCCGTGTACACAGGCACAACAATTTCAAACTGGGGAGGGAAGCCAAAATTGGAACCCGACAGTAGAAACAGAATATGGGTCCGCGCGAGAAAGAAACGGAAAATATCCATTCAACTTCTGTCACTGGCTATGGGTTCAAGCACGAAGGAAATTCGTGACAATGTTTGTTACCCCGATGTTTTTCATGAACCTAAAGAGAATAATGCCTGGTCGAGGGAACATGCCGTACCAGAATTTTACAAATTATTGTATGGCACGGATGAATACCCGGAATTCCCCGATAGATCTGAAGAATTGCGAGAAAAATCTCCTCAACCGAGGTTCGAAACAGGAGAGACCGGTCGAATGAACCCGAACGAAAAGCTTGATCCCGATGTACCTAACAAGGAGAGTTTTCCATTACCGGAAGATATGTCAGCTGCTACAGATCATTCGGCCGGGATTGGGATCGGGATAGGGACCATCGATGATATAGATCACCCGAAACATCGACGTATCCGTACTGCAGCGGACTTATCGCAAGATCAATTTAGATTGGCGTCAGAGCGTCTAGCAGATACTACGCGCGTAGGAATGAGCAGGGCTCGACATAAGCACGTACCAACTATCGGAAGCGTAGCAAATTCGAGTACATCATTAACGACCTTGAAAGAATTTTCCGGTTCGCATCCCCTTTCTCAATCCCTGGATCAAACTAATCCGTTGGCACAAATGGTACATAAACGAAAACCGAGTTCTTTGGGCCCCGGCGGACTGACGGGGCGAACCGCGGGCTCCCAAGTGCGAGACATTCATCCCAGCCATTATGGGCGTGTCTGTCCCATTGAAACGTCCGAAGGCATGAACGCTGGGCTTATCTCCTCGTTGGCTTCACATGCAGGTGTTGATCATAGGGGATCCTTGACAAGCCCTGTCTACAGGATATCTGGAATATTACAAGGGGAGGATGTAGTTACCCGTTTGTCGGCGGCGGAGGAGGAAGGCTACCGAGTAACTACAGGAACCAGTTCATCTGTATATCGAGATAATCGGGGGGAGCAAGCCGCCGCAGCTCGATACCGACAGGAATTCGTGACTATCGCGTGGGACCGTATACATTCACGAAGTATTTCGCCCCTACAATATATCTCTGTGGGAGCCTCTCCGGTTCCTTTTTTAGAGAATAACGACGCAAATCGTACCTTAATGGGTTCCAATATGCAGCGCCAGGCAGTGCAGCTACTTAGACCCGAAAGGTGCATCGTGGGGACGGGACTAGAGAGCCAGGTCGCCTTGGACTCGGCGGACACTGTCAGGGCCGTGCGGGGGGGAAAGATTGATTATATCGACGGGGAGACAACAACCTTGGCCAGCGGCAATAAGACGACGGGTACCAAATCGGTTTTGTATCGGAGCCCCAATAAAAATACTTATGTGCACTATAAAACCGAGCTTTCTCGAGGTGGATCGCCCAGGAAGGGGCAAATTATGGTGGACGGCGGAGCTACAAGGGGAGGAGAATTGGCTTTAGGAAGAAACGTTTTAATGGCGTACATGCCTTGGGAGGGGTACAATTTTGAGGACTCCGTTCCTATTAGCGAGCGCCTAATATTTGAAGATATATACACGTCTATTCACATTGACAAGTATGAGGTAGAGGCTAGGGTCACACTTCAGGGCACTGCCGAGATAATTACTAGCGATGTACCTCATTTAGATGATTATTTCCTCCGCCACTCAGATGATAGCGGCCCCGTACTACCAGGATCCTGGGTTGAAACAGGAGATGTCTCAGTAGGTAAACCAACACCCCGAAATCTGGGAGAGTCGATTAGAGCCCCAGAGAGTAACTTATTGCAAGCCATTTTTGGTATTGACACAACCACTGCGAGAGAAACCTGTCTGAGGGTACCTGCGGGCGGAAGAGGTCGAGTCATTGATGTCAGATGGATCCATCCTGGGGACACGCCCAGGTATACGAGGGTTGCCCATGTGTATGTCCTACAGAAGCGCGAGATGCAGGTGGGAGATAAAGCAGCCGGGAGGCATGGTAATAAGGGTATTATTTCAAAGGTTATACCCAGGCAAGATCTGCCTTACCTGCAGGATGGAACACCAATTGATATGATATTGAGTCCTTCGGGAGTTCCCTCGCGAATGAATGTGGGACAGATTTTTGAATGCGTGCTTGGTCCCGCGGGATACTTTTTGGAAAGACATTACAGAATAACACCTTTCGATGAGAGGTACGAACGAGGAGCCACGGGAAAGTCAGTGTATTCCGAACTATGCGAGGCTGGTGAGCAAACGGCTAATCCATGGCTATTCGAACTTGATAGCCCCGGAAAAAGTCGATTGATCGATGGAAGAACGGGAGAAGTCTTTGAACAACCTGTCACGGTAGGAAAAGCTTATATGCTGAAATTGGTTCATCAGGTTGATGATAAAATCCATGCACGATCTCATGGGCCCTACTCACGTGTGACGCAGCAACCGCTCAAGGGTAGATCCAAGCAGGGGGGGCAACGAGTGGGAGAAACGGAAGTTTGGGCTCTGGAAGGTTTTGGCGTATCTAATATACTACATGAAATGCTTACTAGGAAATCTGACCATTTTCAGGCGCGTCGGAAAGTAGTTGGTACCATCGTAGCCGGAGAACCCATGTATGGGCCCGAAACAACCACTCCGGAATCTTTTCGATTGTCAGTTCGGGAACTACGATGTCTAGCCTTGGATCTGGATTTGGCTGTCGTAGACAAGGGTCTAGTATATAGCAACGGATGAGAGAGTTTTCAGGAATTTGAGTACAGGTCAATCGGAAACTAAATACTATGATTCACCAAGATAAGTATCAATATATTCGAATTGGACTAGCCTCCCCCGAGCAGATCCGTGCTTGGTCCGAAAAGGTTTTGCCCACTGGCGAGATAGTTGGGCGGGTGGATCGATCCAGCACCTTTCATTGCGGTGGCGATGAACCAGGAAAAGATGGAATATCTTGCCAAAGGATATTCGGGCCCATTAGGAGTGGAGTTTGCTCATGCGGTAAGTACCAGCAGGGTATGGAAGATGGAGGAGGCTCAAGAATTTGTAAAGACTGTGGAGTCGAATATACTGGATCCTTGGCTCGTAGATACCGGACGGGATACATTGAATTGGCATGCGCCGTGACTCATGTATGGTATTTGAAGAATGTTCCTAGTTATATCGCGAATATTTTATCTAAGCCTCTGCAGGAGTTGGAGAGCCTAGCATACTGCGACGCGTGACTCGATTAGAATTTTTGATTCCACAGGTTTAAAAGCTGTCACCCTTATGTAATCGGGGATGCCCCCGGCTCTGAGATGCCTCTCCTTGTCGGGCAGGGGCGTGAAGCTCGGACTTGTAAGCGGGAGTGCTTAAGGGGAAGGATCATTCGTCTAGGGTTCATAGGATATGTGTATACATTGACTGGCTGCATATCCGCGAATTAGGCTCCGTCACAATGCTTCCTCCATGGTCAGAAAAATTCTTGGGGGTAGCGGGGATCCCAGCGCACCGGCTCAACCCTCGTATATATATGGCTGTAGAAGTGTATCCGTCGCATATATGCCTCGGGCTGAGCTATAACCATCGGAGTGGATCCATGACCTAGGGGACCCGGGGAATCGAAATACAAACGAGAGAACTCCTTACGAATTCCGACGACCCGGCAATTGGTAGGTACCTCATCAGTATGGTGCGTCGGCCGCTCCGTGGGAGGGAGACTACTCAGCAACGACTAACAATGAATTGTTCGGGCACGTACTGACTGTAAGGAGGGGGTAACAAATTAGTTCATCACTAGTGCGGCCTGAGTAACGGGTAGCCTTCCTCCGTACCGGTCGACACCTGCCCATGCGTAGCCGAATCATCGGTACCCGCACGCGGTGGGGTGGTTCGACTATTCTCCCTGTGGCGGAGCTGTGGTCACCCGAGCCGGACGATGGGAAACCATCGTGTCCGGTCCCGCGGTGGGGGCATCTTACATTGCGTAGACCCTATTCCGATCTTTCTTTCGCCAGGCCCGTGGCCGGAAAACCTACTCTACCAGGGTTTAGGCGAGGCTTCTTGAAATATGATGAGTATGGAGCCTGGAACGAAACCGCCCCTTGCTTCTTCCATTGTTCGGATTATGATGAATTTATAGGTAGAGAGATAACCACAGGGGGAGATGCCGTTAGGGAACCATTAGCTAGCTTAGACCCCAAGGTCCTACTGGATCGCGCATATGCAGAATGGGAATTCTGGGCAAGCAATGGGCCCACGGGGGATGAGTCGGAAGACCGGGCTATCCAGAGAGGGAAAGATTTTCTGGTGAGACATATAAGATTGATGAAAAATTTTATTCGGACGAAGACAAACCCAGAATGGATGGTTCTATCATTATTACCGGTCCTTCCACCGGAACTGAGGCCCATGGTCCAGCTGGGCGGGGGCAAAATGATTAGTTCGGATATAAACGAGCTTCATAGAAGGATCATTTTTCGAAATAATTCCCTTGGTAATCTCTTAGCTAGAAGAATGTTTGCACCGGAGGGAGTAATTGTTTGTCAAAAGAAATTGCTACAGGGGGCTGTAGACGCGCTTCTCGGTAATGGCATCGGCGGAGAACCTATGATGGATACTGATGGGAGGCCTTTTAAGTCTCTGTCGGATATAGTTCAAGGCAAGGAGGGAAGATTCCGCGAGAATTTACTCGGAAAACGAGTCGATTACTCGGGTCGCTCCGTTATCGTAGCGGGTCCCTACCTGCCATTTAACCAGTGCGGATTGCCTTGGGGGGTCGCCGTGGAGCTTTTCCAACCATTCATGATTCGCAGTTTGATCGGGCGGAATTTAGCCCCTAGCGTTGGAGCTGCTAAAGCCCTCATTCGAAGAAAAATGCCCTTTATTTGGGAGACACTTCAAGGGGTTATGCGGGGACGGACCGTATTGCTGAATCGGGCACCCACTTTGCATAGACTGGGGATCCAGGCATTCGAACCCGTTTTGGCAGATGGCTGCGCCATCCGCTTACACCCATTAGTTTGTACGGGGTTTAACGCGGACTTCGATGGGGATCAAATGGCTGTCCATGTACCACTATCTCTAGAAGCCCAAGCAGAAGCTCGTTCATTAGCGCTATCTCATACGAATCTTTTGTCCCCTGCCACGGGGGACCCCATCTCCGCGCCGAATCAGGATATGCTTCTTGGACTTTACATACTAACGATTGGGAAAAATTCTGGTGTTAGGGGGAATAGGTGTAATCCGTGCCGGCAGCGGAGCGAATCTAATCTAATTCCGTACGAGCAACACCCAGAGGGGATACCTTATTTCCATGGTCGTGGCGCTTCGCCCAGGACGGAACCGCGGAAAGTGCTCGAGCTACAGAATCCCTTGTGGCTCCGATGGCCCGTGGATGATTTGCGGATAATGAATCCTATCGATCAGGAGGAGCCCATTGAGCTTCAATATGAGCCTATGGGGACTTCCCACCAAATCTACGAGCATTTCCAGATCGGGGAAGGCAGATACGGTCATACGCCCAGTGTATATGTTCGTACAACTGCCGGTCGTCTAATCTTCAATCAACGGGTGGAAGCCTCTCTGAGGGGCATATATGAGGATTATTTGTCACGGGATGCGGCAATGCCCCGTGCGTAACTACCTTTGCGTTGCCTGCGCCAGCGGTGCATGCATGATGGTAGTAGGTCGGAGGGCGGAACGGGAGCTTTCGGTCGGCAGGGAGGCGGGACCCATTCCATTGGTGGTGACTCATCCTACATAAATAGAGGGATCTTTTACGGCAGAACTGGGTAGATTGCTGTTCCGTAATAGGGTGATGGATAGAACGGCGATGAAACAATTCATCAGCAGTTTAGTGACTCATTTCGGAGCGGTGTATACGGCACATATCCTAGATCAAATCAAGACTCTGGGTTTCCAGCAAGCTACTCATGCAGCCGCATCCTTGGGCATTGACGACCTTCTGGCGACACCCTCGAGGGAATGGCTTATTCGGGATGCAGAGTTACGAGGTTTCCTGGAGGAAGATCCTCGTCATGGGAATGTGCATGCGGTAGAAAAGCTGCGTCGATTGATCGAGGCGTGGTACGCTACAAGTGAGTACGTGAAAACGGAAGTGAATCTCAATTTTGGGGCGACAGATCCCTCGAACCCAGTACACGTGATGTCTTTTTCAGGAGCTCGCGGGAATATCTCCCAGATTCACCAATTATTAGGTATGAGAGGATTAATGCTGGATCCCAAGGGACAAATTATAGGTCTGCCCATTCGGAGTAATTTTCGGGAAGGACTATCCTTGACAGAATACATAATTTCTTGCTATGGCGCCCGTAAGGGAATTGTGGATATCGCCGTACGAACTGCGGATGCTGGACACCTTACACGTAGGCTCGTTGAAGTAGCCCAATGCATTGTTGTGCGTAAAACGGATTGCGGTACCGTCCGAGGTGTTACCGTAAGTCCCATTAGGGATCAGCGGAACAGACAAATGGTTGCTCAATCAAGACTAGTTGGTCGTGTATTAGCAGGTAATGTATACGTAGACGCGAGATGCATTGCTACGCGCGGCCAAGATATTGGGGCTGGGCTTGCCGATCAATTGATAGCCTCTCAGACGCGACCAATATATATACGATCTCCTTCGGTCTGCAATGGTATGTTTTGGATTTGCCAATTATGCTATGGTTGGAGTCTCACGCGCACGGGTATAGTAGGATTAGGGGAGGCGGTGGGTATTATTGCGGGTCAGTCTATCGGTGAGCCAGGGACCCAATTAACCCTGAGGACTTTTCACACTGGTGGAATATTTACGGGAGATATTGCCCAACATATAAGAGCCCCCTTTACCGGGACCATTCAATACAATGCCACTTCGGCCCATCTCACGCGGACACGCCATGGGCATCCCGCTTGGATATGCGATGATGATTCACCCGTTGTGATTTGTAACGAGTATGAGACGCGTCACTTAATTATCCCGTCGCAAAGCTTGATCCTGGTTAGGAACAATCAACATGTGGAATCGAAGCAAGTTATTGCGGAGGTTCATGTTGCGACACCCACTTCGAGGGAAACGTTTCATAAGTGCATTCATCCTAATATGTATGGAGAACTGCACGTGGGCACGCGAGTTCGCCGCGACTTCGAACACACATATAGTAATATTCAACTACTACCCGAGACGAGTTACGTATGGGTTTTATCCGGCAGGACCCCCAGTCCCGGCAGCGCGCGGCTCATATTCCATGGTTTTAGGGATAAGATCGGCGCTCAATCTCTTCTGGCTGGGAAGGACCCATCACTCTCCGAGTTACATCCGGCGGTGGGCCGGCGGAAGAAAACCAACCCTTTCTATGATCGTTCGGTCGAATCCCCCATCAATCATTCAAGGCATGATCGTGCCTCCAACGGGAACTTGATATATTTGTCTCCGCCGCGCGGTCATAGATTGGTGCCACGTGGAGTTTTGCCCCTACACGAGCGGCCAGGGCTCAGTACCCGCGACACAAAACTTCCTAGTTCCGGACTCGTCCACAAGTCGCAACAGAATAAGGTCTCTCCACAACATATCGCGGAAAGTTCGGTTGTCCCAGATGATTCTGCCAGATACAAGATCGAAGAGCCAGAAACGACTACTGTCGGGCATGGTCCAGTAAAAATTAGTTCCGCGGGGAGGAGCATCTCGGGGAACGGTATAACTGGAATGCTCGTAGCGAGGCACGATATGATCGGCGGGAGTCGCTTTAGTTTGCTTCCACCGGAAGTTGTATGTTTCGCGAGGGACTCCTCACCGTCAGCCTCGCAAATAGCAACAAGTGTCGGGGCGGGCACACGAATAGCCCCGAGCCCCCACGGCTGGTCGGGCAGATTCACGGGGGCGCGAGGTATGGCGGTGATCGGACCCGCGGTCAAAATGTTACCCGGAACTGTGACTTGTCCAGAGGAATACAAAGGCATATGCGGCGGGAAGTACACCCCAATCCCAATAGAAATACTTCCTGGCGCATTTGAATCCACGGATTGGAAGTATTACCCACTTGCCATCCCGCATACGGGAAACCCTCTTGCTCTCCTATTAGGACTTGCAGCAATCGGGTGTGATCCGACGACGGGCAGCAAGTCGTCAAGTGTACCGGCAGCATCCAGGGATTGGGACTCGCCGAGTGAGCTCATAGAAATTGAGGCCCGCACTCCTCCTTTCATTGGGGTGAGGCCGGGTTCGCCCCTCTTACGATACTATCCAAATTATCGGAATTCAGTTAAAGATACTTCGGCAGAGAGTAAGGGTTGCGAAGTGGCAGCAAGTTTAGAATATATTTCCGATGCCCTAGTTCAACGCACCAGCCATTATTACTCCGGCGAGCGCCCCGTATTCGGTAGTAAAGGTATTCCTCGTGTTTCACCCGGCAGGTCACCAGAAAGTACATCCTTCCTAGTATTGTCCCCGGATGACGTCCTGGATATACCCTTATCCGCTGCCCCGGGAAAGGTTATTGGCAGAAGGGCGCGGCCCAAAACCAATAGCGGCGGCGCACTCCGGGGCCCTGCCGATCCGCCTGGTGGTTCCAGGGCCACACCATGGCGCGAGAGCGGAGGGCGGGATCGAGGCGCATCATTGGATTCAATAATTACTATGGATGCGCCCCCCCAACTCCGCCGAGACGGTTCTGCGCAAAAAACCTCGCCGGAAACGCTGGGTGTTTTGGGTACCCCGCACAGTACAGTCCATTCCGCTCTTATTCCCCGCCGATTAACCAATCGCCGCTCGACCCGCAAAGCTCTATTGAACAGATATTCGGTTATTGGCAAGTTAAAAAAGACTTTGAGAGTTCCCGAGTGGTATCCATGGGGCGAGGATAGAACAGATTTGAACTTGGGTACATGTGAGCGAACTCGTATTTCCGCCTACTTACATACGCAGAACCGTACTCGACGATCACCGTTGTTCCTAGGCGCAACACCTTGCTCAGTGGTCAGTCTCGGACGACCGATCTGCGGGGGTGCATCCGTATGCAAATTTGGGCTGCCCCCCCAGCCCTGCCAAATCAAAGCCGTTGATACCGAATTCACAGCGATTAGATTAGCCGAGCCCTGCCCGGCCGACGCAGGAGCAACTGTTCATAGCTGCTCCGGCAGTATTGTAGGTAAGGGAGACGCACTAATGACACTAATATACGAAAGATTAAGATTTGAAGATATTATTTTTCAAGGACCTCCCAAAATTGAGCAATTTTTGGAATCCCGTCCCGATACCTCAGTCTCGACAGATTCAAGGGAAAGCTTCGGGGATTGGAAGAGCGGTATGGCCTGGATATTCGGATGCCTCTCGGGCTACCTATTAAGTGCTAGAATAAGCTTGGAACGAAGTCAGATCACTTTGGTCGATCGTATCGGAAGGGGGTATCGGTCTCAAGGAGTGCAGGTAGCTGATAAGCATGTGGAAATTATTGTGCGCCAAATTGCGTCGAAACTGGGCAATTTAGAAGATGGAATGGCTAACGCTTTCCTGCCCGGGGAGCTGACTGAGACCTCGCGGGCACGCAGAATGAATCGTGCTCTGGAATCGAAGAGTACTTATGGACCCGTATTATCAGGAGTAACAAGAGCATCCCTAAATACCAAGAGTTTCCTTTCCGAAGCTAGTTTCCGAGATACCGCCAGAGTATTAGCCAGGGCCGCTATTCGGGGTCAAATGGATTGGTTGAAGGGCCTGAAGGGGAATGTTATTGTTGGTGGAACGGTACCAGCAGGTACCGGGCAAAAGGGCGCGCTTCGGCAAATAGACCCGTTGGCTCACGCGGGAGGGGTAGACGCATTAGGTACGGAGGATAAACCGTTCCATATAGTGGTGGAACATCTCTTCCTATCGCAACGCGACGCGGTGGAAACGGAATTTCGCCTACCAAGTGATATAACCATTCACGATACATCGGCATTATTATCCGGCGGAGTCTATTCCGCCGACATACAGATATAGCGGATAGTGCAACTACGAGTCAGGCAAATTTTGTTGCGTCTGGTACGGGTATAATCTAGGCAATCGCCTTACATACGTATCCATCCCTAGTATTCGTTGGAGTACGCGGTGGAGGTTCCGATCAACAGTCTAAGAAAGCCGGTCTATCAATTCATACCGACAATCAAGTCCATAGCGAAGTTCCCCGAAAAGGGCATCCGTATCGTTGCGGTGGAGGAGTAGCAAAAACGGTAACAAAATCTTGGAATATCTGTTTGGAAGATATGATGGAAGCAGGAGTTCATTCCGGTCATCAAGCCCGACGCTGGAATCCCAAGATGGCACCCTATATCCTCGCGGAGCGGAAAGGTATCCATATTATAGATCTAACCCAAACTGCTCGTCTCCTATCAGAAGCATGTGATCCAGTGGCCGAGGCGGCGGGCAAAGGGAAACAATTTTTGATTGTGGGGACGAAAGACCAAGCAGCTGATGTTATTCGATCAGAGGCAATAAGAGCTCAATGCCACTATGTAAATGAGAAATGGCTCGGCGGTACGCTAACGAATTGGTCCACAGTGGAAACACGCCTTCAGAGACTAGAGGAGTTGGAAGCCGGCGCGGCAATGGGGTTCCATGGATATTCGGATGGGGAGGCGGGCGCTCTGGGACGACAGTTAGCTCGGTTGCGTAAATACTTGGGCGGAATTAGATATATGAAAAGTTTACCTGACGTCGTAATAATCGTTGATCAACGAGGAGAATCTACTGCTATTCGGGAATGTAGAATTCTAGGTATTCCAACCATATGCTTAGTGGACACAGATTGCGATCCGGATATCGCAGGTATACCGATTCCGGCCAACGATGATTCCAGAGCCTCCATCCGATGGATCTTGAACAAGTTGATTCTAGCAATTCTTGAAGGCCGTCGTAATCAATTCTCTTCCCACGGTAGGTAGCTCGGCAATATTTATCTGGTCCAGCAACCGCTACCCCTGGACCCGAAGTCCCGGGCACCGTACCTTGGATTTGCAGGGCATCACCTTCGTAGCTATCCACCTATACAGATAGATCTATCTACGGATGGACGGGTGGGGGGAGAATCCGATGGTTGGAGGTCGGATCAGAGATGTAAGAGCAAGAGATGTTTCTACAGCTAATCCCTGCAAGGAGTCATACGCATATTGCGCTGGCACACCTATACCCCATTAATGCGTTTCACAATTCGTACGAGGTATCCGGTGTGGAAGTAGGTCAACACTTTTACTGGCAGGTGGGTGGTTACCAGGTTCATGGGCAAGTACTCATAACTTCTTGGGTCGTAATTATTATTCTGCTGAGTCTGGCTTTCCTAGGCACTCGGGATTTGCGGACCGTTCCATCAGGTGGTCAGAATATCGTTGAATATGTTCTGGAATTCCTTCGGGACCTGGCCAGAACCCAGATTGGGGAGGAGTACCGCCCTTGGGTACCCTTCATCGGAACCATGTTTTTATTCATTTTCGTTTCCAATTGGTCGGGCGCCCTCATTCCTTGGAGAATATTTGAATTACCACAAGGGGAGTTGGCCGCGCCAACGAATGATATTAATACTACTGTTGCTTCAGCCTTGCCTACATCAGTAGCATATTTCTACGCGGGTCTTCGCAAAAAAGGTTTGAGCTACTTCGGTAGATATGTACAACCAACCCCAATACTCTTGCCGATCAATATCTTGGAAGATTTTACCAAACCTTTATCGCTAAGTTTCCGGCTTTTCGGCAATATATTGGCCGATGAATTGGTAGTCGCCGTTCTCATTTCCTTGGTACCCCTCGTGGTTCCCATACCTATGATGCTATTAGGATTGTTTACGAGTGCTATTCAAGCTCTGATCTTCGCAACCCTAGCCGCAGCTTATGTAGGGGAATCCATGGAAGGTTCTCACTAGTCATTCCTTCAGGTAGTCTTTATAACTAATCGATCCTGAAGCGCCAGCGCCCTTTTATCGGGTGGCCCCGTGGAACGATTATGATTTACCGTAGCATGCGCAAAGTAGCCCTTCCGCATGCCTGGTTCCGATTTCGGATCCATGCCATGGCGGGGTATACACAATTTCTCCGGGGAAGATCAGGTACGGGTGCTTGGGCTCACTCATACTTGCAAGTATAAGCGACCCTATATTTATTCGTATTGGGTAGGAACGGAAGGACTCCGGCGGAATCTCTACCTAGCCTACGCGCGACGGAGACCAATCAATCAAATTGTGGTTTCGCGGCGGTTTCCGCGGGGCGCTTAAAGTACCATACGTAGCTCAACCAGCGTGATTCATCACATGTTGTCATGTATGTAGGCTCACCATTGTTATCCGGTTATCATTACGAGGTTGGGATGATTTGGGCCACACCGAGGATCGGCCAGCCGTCAAACTTATTCCGATTACTAATACCCCGGTCCCCTGGCTGGGACAACCAGGATAAGTAATGGATGCGCGAGATGAATCCGTAGTTCAATATATACTAGGGTAATCGATGGGAGCGACTACTTGTATCCAGCCCCAGTGATACTATCACTGAGAAGAGACATCTTGAGCAAAATATGGGGGAGATCCGAGAGTTAGTAAAAAACTCCTGCTGGCCGGGGATTCGCCCGGCCGTTCCCTTCAGTCGCAGGAGATCATCATACGAACCCCTTGATATCCGCCGCCTCCGTTGTTGCCGCTGGACTAGCTGTGGGTCTCGCTTCCATAGGGCCCGGTGTCGGTCAGGGTACCGCCGCGGGTCAAGCTGTGGAAGGTATTGCAAGACAACCTGAGGCTGAAGGTAAAATTCGAGGTACCTTATTGTTAAGTCTAGCTTTTATGGAAGCCCTAACTATCTATGGACTAGTCGTAGCTTTGGCACTTCCATTTGCAAATCCTTTCGTTTAAACCGGTACCCGCCTGTAGGCCGTGGTTATTCTTGTCGCGCTGTGGGCAGAGGATGAAAGGCGGCTGGGGTGATCCGCGCGCTAACCCAACTATTCTTCCCGCCTCGCCCGCCGTGACCAGTACGAGGGGACTAAGTTGGGGCGGACAAAATGATTAGTCCTCCCTGCGGGCGCCCCGGCAGTGGGGGAAACCGTCTTCGTTGAGTTTTCATCAACCTTGTCCTTGGCGCGGCAGGGGAGAGCGCAAGCAGTTCTATAACCTCGTTGTATCGGAGCGTCAGACTAGCCGCCCCTTGGGCAGGCAGGGGGGCATTGATTATCCCGAACTGCGATACACGGGGCAGTTGGGGCAAGCTTATTGAGTAAAGTTTAGGTAATTCGTGGTAACAACCTATGATAGGGGAGAGAGGGTATGATAGATGCGATTGATTTCGTTATTACCGCGTACCGGCCCGCCGCCGGTTTCGCTCTAAACACCAACCTTTTGGAGACGAATTTGATTAATCTAGGGGTAGTACTCGCCCTACTAGCTTACCTCGGGCGGGGAGTGTGTGCGGGCTGAATATCCGAGTGAAATAGCTGGGTACGCCCGGCTGCACTTCGAGGTGGGGGAAGTGCATAACCCAACGAATGATTTCCGCCAATCCTGGTCGGCAGAGATTCGGAAGAACCATAGCATTTCGCGGGAGCAGTAAAAGGGTCATAATTCCGTACTAACTGCCAGGGGAATATCATCGAAATGGTCAAAGCTGCACCGCATAAAGTCTGAATACGATTGGGTCTTCCTTTCCCGCCTAGCCGGTATGGGTGTCGGAGGGGCGGGAGCCTGGTCGGAGGCTCATATGATGTATAACACTCGTATCGTATGAGAATGATTCCTGGACTAGCTTGGTTCGTCCGAACGAATCGTCAGTCAGGATCATCCCACTCTTGGATGGGAATCGCTGAGCTCGCCCAACATCTAATCGACGACCCACACGCATCTGTGCTCGTTCTGGGAAAAACAACCTTACCGACAATTCGATCGTTGGAGAGCCCGCCTGGGATCCCGGAGTATCGGTAATTAATCACAAGTGATTACGCATGAGGGGATGCGGATGAGGGGGGCGGCATGCTCGGGAAACAACCGAGGAGGGGTATCGCAAATGAATGACTGAGCGGGAAAGCCGTACGAATCGAAAGATTCGTGTTCGGTTTGGGGAGATTTTGTTGATCCACGAGATTTCTGGGTAATCCAACTCCATTGAGTAATTCCTTGGGGAATCGTGAACGTACCATCCTAAGCACTATCCGCGACGCGGAAGCCCGGTATAAGGAAGCCACAGATAGGCTTGACCAAGCTCGGACGCGGTTGCGACGGGCGAAGATTAGAGCGGATGAAATCCGCGTGAACGGCATCTCTAGGATGCAAGGGGAGAAACAAGATCTGGTCCGTCCCGCTGATGGGGATTCAAAACGGTTAGAATACCCGAAGAACGCTACCATTTGCTCTGAGGAACAAAAAGCGACCGAGCAGGTACGCCGACAAGTTTCCCGACTCGCGTTAGATAGAGCTTTGAAAGCTTTAAACACTCGGTTGAATGACGAATTACAGTTGCGCATGATCGATCACAATATTGGGCTATTGAAGGACGTGGCTAGAAATGACTGATCAGCCTCTTTTATAGGTCTTACTTTCTTAGGAATCGCAAACGGACGCTAATGGTAGACATTCGGCCCGACGAGATTAGCAGCATTATCTTCAAGCAGATTGCGCAGTATGATCAGGAGGTAAAGGTTCTTAATACTGGTACCGTACTACGAGTGGGGGACGGAATTGCCCGCATTCATGGTCTTGACGGAGCGATGGCTGGGGAATTAGTGGAATTCGAAGATGGCACAGTAGGAATAGCTTTGAATCTAGAATCGGACAATGTTGGTGCCGTTCTGATGGGGGATGGGTTGGCCATACGAGAAGGTAGTTCCGTCCAAGCGACGGGTAAAATTGCTCAGATCCCAGTAAGTGATGCCTATCTGGGCCGTGTCGTGAATGCATTAGCTCAACCCATTGACGGAAAAGGTCAAATTACGGCTTCTGAATTCAGATTAATTGAATCCCCCGCTCCTGGCATTATTTCGAGGCGCTCAGTGTATGAACCAATGCAGACAGGGCTTATTGCTATTGATTCCATGATCCCCATAGGGCGAGGTCAGCGCGAATTGATCATTGGGGACAGACAAACGGGTAAGACAGCAGTTGCTACGGATACTATTCTGAATCAAGGCGGGCAGAATGTGATATGTGTCTATGTGGCTATTGGTCAAAAAGCATCTTCCGTGGCTCGAGTAGTTGACACATTTGAGGGACGAGGTGCAATGGGATACACTATTGTGGTAGCAGAGAATGCGAATTCTCCAGCCACATTGCAATATCTAGCACCTTACACGGGAGCAGCTTTGGCGGAGTACTTTATGTATCGCAAACGACACACTTTGGTCATCTACGATGATCTTACCAAACAAGCACAAGCTTATCGACAGATGTCTCTTCTACTCGGGAGGCCACCGGGTCGAGAGGCCTATCCCGGAGATGTTTTCTATCTGCATTCCCGTCTCCTGGAGCGAGCAGCCAAATTAAGTTCGCAACTTGGTGAAGGAAGTATGACCGCCCTTCCTGTGGTCGAAACCCAAGCCGGAGACGTCTCGGCTTATATTCCCACCAATGTAATTTCCATTACCGACGGGCAAATATTTTTGTCGGCAGATTTATTCAATGCTGGAATTCGACCCGCAATCAATGTGGGTATATCCGTATCTAGGGTGGGATCTGCGGCTCAGACTAAAGCCATGAAACGGGTGGCTGGGAAATTGAAATTAGAATTAGCTCAATTCGCAGAACTAGAAGCCTTTGCACAATTTGCCTCTGATCTTGATAAAGCTACTCGTGATCAATTGGCGAGGGGCCAAAGATTACGCGAGTTGCTTAAGCAATCACAAGCTGCGCCTTTGTCGGTGGAGGAACAAGTGGCTACTATATATACTGGGGTTGGCGGTTATTTGGATGTAATAGAAGTTGGGCAAGTTCAAGGGTTTCTTGCTCAGTTACGTGACTATTTGATAACTAATAAACCTGAGTTTGCAGAAATCATACGCTCTACCAAGACGTTTACGGAGCGGGCGGAAACTCTACTGAAAGAAGCTATTAAGGAGCATACTGAACTTTTCCTTCTACAGAGACGAGTATGAATATATGGGGGTTAGGGCGCCGCATACTATATAGTATGTAGAAAGTATAGTATGCGCGGCAACGCATGGGGCCGCCGGGCAATCCTCCGAAAGCGTTCCACCGCACTGATCAGTCCGACTTATGTGGCTCAGCGCGCGGGGGATTAGGGTACGAATGCGCAACATGAGTAGTGGTAACAATCTGCGGGCGGAATGAAATGATTTGCCAGAGGCGGTGCCCTGCGGGAACCGGCGGATCTAAGCTGCAAATCTATTTATATTTATTCATCCTTCTATCTAAAAATAGGCTGTGCTGCATTCACCTAATATTGGTTATTGTTGCGGCCCGTCCCCCCGCCCATTACGAGGGCGGAGGAGTTGGCCGACAGGGATGGTATGGACCCCGCAATATTAGCTTGAAGGACCAAGGGTTACGATCGGCGGCGTCGGGTTAGAGTAGGTGTCTGCCTCTGATTCGTAACCTGGCATTACACGATAGCTCCGTTTAACGCAGCTCCCTCGTCAAATTTGGCGGCGACCCATCCAATCGCTTGTGGGAGCAGGCGCCGACCGGGGAGTTTATTACATTATTCCTTAATAAATATCACTACACAATGACTTAGAGCCCGGGACCAACAGAGTATCTATTGTCTCCGCGGTTGGATAGGGCGCCCCGAAATTACAAGTTGCCTTTGCGGGCTGCAAGCAAAGCAATCACTAATGGACCCGACGCTACGATCGAAGCTGAAACAGTAGGCTGCGCAATAACTTCTAAACTCATTCGCGAATCCCTCCCTCATACTCTGTCCGGCAGAATCGATATGAATCGGATCAGTGTATATATATACCAACGATGCGGAGCGACTATCTATAGCTTCTATCCAGAACCTTCCGACCAATACCCAGGATCCGGAGGGCAATTACATCGATTTGTTGATGAGTTGTGGAAGTTTAGTAACAATATACAATTCTCGCTCGCGGCACAGGTTCACGCGGCCGGCGCCCGATGAAGCCCGGCCCGCGCTGCAGCTAGCCGACTAGGATGAGGCAGGCTCGCCGTTGCCCCACCCGCCGTGATAGGACGGCACGAGTGCTCCCCTCCGAGTCGTTTCGACGCGTGCGTGGCCGCAGCGAACTAGCTAGCGTCGGGGTATCCGCTGTATAAATAAGATCCGGCTAGAGCAATTTGCGGCGCGAGGTGCCGATAACCGCTATCGCGCCGGGTAAACCTCACTTCAGAGGTATTGCTTAGAAGTGGAGGCTGATCTGCCCGCCGTTGAGCAACCATGTTATGTTATTCGCATGCGCCGCGCGCCGGCCGAGAGCCCGAGCCCCTCTCTACCGCAGAGCGAGCGGGCGCACGTACCTACCAATGAATATCCATCATACCCTTCATCCGTCAATCCCTCGCCGATCGTTTCATTCCTTCCGTCCAGGATTACGGCCAAGATCGTTCGAAAGGAACCCAGGAACGAGGGGGGGAACGAGAGAAATAACCACCGTATAGACGAGCAGCTTCGGGGTAAGCGTAGCGTAATCTCCGGGGTCGTGACCAAGGATGGAATAGGGTGAATCATCAATCCCGAAATCCTTCGGTCGTTCGGTCGGTCGGCTAGCAGATCACCGAGCCCTCAGGCAGGGAGAAAGGATCAGACGTCCCCGACCGCGGGAGCAATGATTCCGAGTTATAGATAAGAGATCGCTTCGCCCGATGACGGTCCTTTTCGAAGCACAATTCCTTGAGAAGGCGAAACCTCCCCGTCAGCTCCATCCACCGCGGGACGGGTTTCAACCATCAGATCGGGCATCTGCAATACGAACCACTCGATTCCGATAAGCCTAAGCAAAAGCTTAGGCAAGAGCTATGTATGCAGTTCGGAAGCGGCCGGTGACGCAGCGTGGGTGAGGAGAAAGCACCGTCGGTCGCCCCGAGCACGATGTGTCGCCTGCCAATGGGTTTCATATCGACTCGAATGGGTATCGTGGTACTGACGAAACTAATATACTAGCGGGCGACATTTCTGCTTTCTACCCAGTAAGTACGAGCCAACCATCCATCGGTGGGCCGGTGGCCAGCATTGTTTAAACGAATGATTGATTCTTCAACCTAATCGGGTGCGGGGGCTATACCCATGGATGAGTACCAGAACATTACCGAGGACTTGCAGGAGCTTGCCGTACGGAGGCTGGGAGGGGGGAGAGCAGCGGTATGATTGGCGTTACATCCACGGCTGGGTCAGAAATCGCATAAACTTCGGGTGATTTGGCCAAAACGGTGCTTGAATACGCGGTATTCCCTAAGGTCTCTAGCGTAACTAGCATTTAAGGTCCCCCGAAGGCATGGATATCGTCATTGCGAGGGTTCGGCGCGGCACGGTAAGAACCCGCCACGGCGAGATCGAGTTGTTGCGCAAGCTCCCTCATTATATTACGTAATCAGACTCGAGACAAGTTTATTTTAGTTTGTCGAGGTTACCCACGCCCAACGACTTCTCTCCGTCGGGTAACCAGTATTACTAATTATGTATCAGCGAAGCCACCGACCGTAAAAACCTCGCTCGGTTTCGGAGCCCCCCCGTATCTCCGCAATTCTAATAAAGCGGGTCATCGCGCTCGACAATCCATTTATTCTCTCTCCGCGCGCTGACCTGTCCCGTAAGGGGAAGGGCCCGCAGTAGCCACGTATCGTCACCGTTTGATTCAACATCCGCCGGCCGAACGGGCAACGAACGATCTGACTGCCAAGGCCAAGGATTGGCCGGCACCAGCAGGATGCGGTGTTTCTGAGCGCTATCCAGCGTTCGTTAAGGAAACTAACGATGGGTCCTGGCCGGCCCTACCTGCTACGGGGCCAGATTACTCCTTCTTACAACCCAGCAAACGGATTGCGGTACAACCGGGAATAGCTAGTAGTTAAAGTGAGGGGCTCATTCATGACTCTATCGCTCGCGGATCCAATCCTTTTCTGAGGCGACAATCTACCAAAATGCTGATGTTTGACCAGCAGAACGGGGGGGGCGTGGCAAGTGAGAGTATTCCGAAGTAGAATGGAAGGGGAGTGGGAAAGAGAATCTTATTCACGAAACTGGCCCATCGGATGCACGCGGGCCCCGCTCATATTGGAACCCCCCGAGTAGCCAGCCCTTTCAAAAACGTGCATGCTACTACGCATGCCCCTCTAGGAGATGACCACTTCAATGTAATGCGCCCCATGCCAGAGAGGGATAGGGATTTTACCCCAGTCACCGCCAGCATAGTGGATCGCCACGTGTTGGCACGCGGGTCCCAAGATAAGGTTGTTGAGAATACTACCCGTAAAGGGAAGGAAGAACGTCCCGATCCAATTGCGCCAACACCTACCTGTACCCCTAGTATACTGCAGGAAGATCCGCAAAACTTCGCGTGTAGAGCATCTGTAACCTCTGATTCTGACGTAACTCCTGCGGATGCGAACCATCATCGGGTCGACGAACTTCAGGCGGCGGATAGAACTTTGGAACAAGTAGTTCGATATCATTTGAATAAAGCTCACGGGCAAGGGACATTGGGCCGATCCCTATCAAATATACCTACCGCAAATACTATTGGTATTTCTACGCTGGGCCTCCACAATCAACACGATTGCCGTGAATCGAAACGTTCGTCGCGGGATATAGGCACTGGGGTAAATCAGATCATTCCGGAGGGGGGGCTCGTGGGGAACCTCCAAAATTTACCAAGAGCTTGGTTCAATCCTGTCCCTCATCGTGAAGTTGGCTTATTGACAGCAGCGTATTCGGATGAAGAATTTGGTATGCCTTACATATCCACGACTCCCATGGGGATTCTAGATACAGCCGATTGTACACGGCAGATGCAGGAGTGCGTCGGCAAATGGGCTCCTGTTTTCACCAACCTCTCGGTTGATTATGAACCCTATATCGATCAACAAACCAGATCTGTCTCTCAAGCTGCTTGGTTTTCAAGATCCATCGATTGCCAGAACTTGACGGGAAAAAGGGCAGTTATTCTTGGTGATGCGACTCATGCCGCCGCAATGACGAAAATACTTGCAAGGGAAATGGGAATTCGCGTATGCTGCGCGGGTACCTATTGCAAACATGATGCAGGACGGTTTCACGAACGAGTCCGGGGCTTCCGCGATGAAATACTTGTCACGGATGATCATACAGAAGTGGGAGATATGATCGCTCGCGCGGAACCATCCGCCATATTTGGTACTCAGACGGAACGCCATGTGGGTAAACGCCTTGATACCCCCTGCGGAGTCATCTCCTCACCAGTTCACATCCAAAATTTCCCTTTAGGGTATCGACCTTACTTGGGCTACGAGGGTACTAATCAAATAGCTGACTTGGTTTATAACTCTTTCACCCTTGGTATGGAGGACCATCTATTGGATCTATTTGGCGGTCACGATACTGAGGCGGTTACCGAATTGTCACTTGTCCCAATGGAGAAGGATCTGATTTGGAATCCCGAGAGCCAATTAGAATTGAGTAAAATTCCTAAATTTGTAAGAGGAAAGATTAAGGGAAAGACCGAGAAGTTTGCGAGACAAAATGGTATCACGAACATTACTGTTGGAGTAATGCATGCAGCCAGAGAAAGCTTTGGCGCCTGAAGCACGAGTAGTCAAAGCATAAGCTACGGAGAGTCTGCCGCTCGACGCGGCTGACTAACCACCATCCTCCAGCACACTAACAGCCGTGCCGTGGAGGCCAAGTTTATATATGGCCATTCGTAGAACTTGTGGACGAATGAGCCGCAGTAACTGGATCGAGATCCGTTTCGCTAAGGCGGCGCCGCCGTGGTAATGAGGCAGAAGCGGCACACGCGTGACCTAAAACGAAATTTGTATACTCGCATGATATTGATATGAGGAAACAAACGTCCGCCTATTGCCGCGCTGCGGAACTGGGGGCTAATATTCGTTAGCTGACGGAACATATGTTAGATTTGCCGAGTCGTGTCGTCGCGCTAAATCCTTGTTGATTTCCTCCGAACGAATGTACGTAATACTTACGTAGAGGTTCGAAAAATTGGCTTTGTGCATACCAATAAAGTCGGTCTAGATTTGACGTCGGGCCAAGAAGGAAATCCCATAGGGTTCTTGCAACGGACGAGCCAGCCCACTCATCCAACTTGAGTGAAGCATAAACAATGTAATCGGGGATATCGCCCACCCGTTTCGCCTTGCCTTCGTTAAGTACGGTACGAAGGTACCGGACCGAACAGGTTTAATAGGTTGTTCCCGGTAACCGCCCCGTCACGCGCGGTGCAATATAGGGAAGCATGGGGCCGAATTACTACTCCGCCGTAACGTTTGTTGAATGATCAAGTCCTTCCGGTTATGTTATATAGTATATAATGGGGCGACATCGACGAATTCGCCCGGAGCGAAGCGCTAGAGATCTGTATAAAAAACCGACCCGCGCCGTTGGTGCGAGTCCTCTTACGATTCCGCTTGCACGTACTGTGGACTGGAGTAGAGCCAGCCCCCGGTGCCCTATCCAAATGATGATTACTCGACATTGCGCCCGTTGCCTGACCGGGAGCTGGAGCGCGAGTTGACGCGGGAATAGTAATTATGTAACAATACGAACTAACAGGTGCATGTGCCTGGGCAACAAATTGTTTTACCAACCAAGTTTTACCGTGACCGCAACTTTAGATAGACGCGAAAGCGTGAGCCCCTGGGGCCGCTTCTGTGACTGGATCACCAGCACCGAAAACCGACTATACATCGGGTGGTTCGGTGTACTGATGATCCCGACGCTACTAACGGCAACCTCCGTATTCATCACTGCTTTCATCGCGGCTCCTCCTGTAGATATTGACGGTATCCGCGAGCCTGTTTCTGGTTCCCTTATGTACGGGAACAATATAATCTCCGGTGCCATCATCCCTACCTCCGCTGCCATTGGTTTACACTTCTACCCCATTTGGGAAGCGGCTTCCGTTGATGAATGGCTATACAACGGCGGTCCTTACGAACTAATTGTTCTGCACTTCCTGCTCGGCGTAGCTTGCTACATGGGTCGTGAGTGGGAACTTAGCTTCCGCCTGGGTATGCGCCCCTGGATTGCCGTAGCGTACTCGGCGCCAGTTGCAGCTGCTACCGCCGTTTTCTTGATCTACCCGATTGGTCAGGGGAGCTTCTCCGACGGTATGCCCTTGGGGATCTCCGGTACCTTCAACTTCATGATTGTGTTCCAGGCCGAACACAACATCCTTATGCACCCATTCCACATGTTGGGCGTGGCTGGTGTATTCGGCGGATCCTTATTCAGTGCTATGCATGGTTCCTTGGTAACTTCCAGCCTGATCCGAGAAACCACTGAGAACGAATCTGCCAATGCGGGTTACAGATTTGGTCAGGAGGAAGAAACATATAACATTGTAGCTGCTCACGGTTACTTCGGCCGATTGATCTTCCAATATGCTAGCTTTAACAACTCTCGTTCATTACACTTCTTCCTGGCTGCCTGGCCCGTGGTAGGCATTTGGTTTACCGCCTTGGGCATCAGCACCATGGCTTTCAATCTGAATGGTTTCAATTTCAACCAATCCGTGGTTGATAGCCAGGGACGCGTAATAAACACTTGGGCTGACATTATAAACCGCGCCAATCTTGGTATGGAAGTTATGCACGAACGTAACGCTCACAACTTCCCACTAGATCTGGCTTCCGTTGAAGCTCCTTATACGAATGGCTAACTAGAATCATGCTGATGGTCCATCGATCGGTTGTTTGGTCGCTCGAGTCGGCTTGGCAGGGATAATTTTATTTCGCGCGGGCCGACGGGCGGCGCTTCGAGGCGCGGCCGTGACCCATCCGATGTTGGGGCAATGTAGCTTGGGCAGACCTTTCATGATACTTCTAAGTTCCATTATCCCGCACTCATTCTCACTCGATACGAATGCTAATAAGAATTTTAGCAAGAGTCACGCGCGGGGCGGCGGACGTAGCCAAGCGGATTAAGGCAGTGGACTGTGGATCCACCATGCGCGGGTTCAATCCCCGTCGTTCGCCCTTAGAAAAAGTATAATAAAATAGTCATTCGGGGGGATCGCGGATGGAGTAGACCCCTGAACGATAACTTACAAATGTTTCAGCAGTGACCACTCCCTCCTCAAGAATCCTTCCGCATTTAAGTCGATGCAAATTCTATCTCGCGTCCTCGTTCGTTTCGGCATGACCCTTAGTATCTACTCAATCACTCTTTCACGAACAATAAAAATGTAGAATCGGTGTCAGAAATTAAGACTGAACGAGGAGGTATGGGGCAAACTCGGTTCTTGTTTCGGGCTGCGGAATGGACCTTGGGGTCGTTAACCGCGATCCCCTCTAACCTGGCGGGACGCTCCGTTTTGAGATTTCCCGCGAAGGATCGGAAACCCCTAACTCTTGGTTCCGATATCTCGTATAAATTCCTTGTATCGAGCGGTTTATCACTCCTCGCAGCGCTGGTGGCCCTTAGGGAGGATTTTATTTGCGGCAGGGATAGGGATCGCCAGCCACCCTATCCGTCGGAGAGAGAAAGAGTTTGTACGGTTCGTGCGAACCGTGCCCGCGGGCGAGAGAAGGGGACGAATAGCAGACACTTCAATTATTTGGACATCGTACTGGTTACGAATGAAGGAAGTGTTTATAACGCTGAGCAACCCGCGCCTACTGACGGAGAGGAGGAATCATATAATGATGGAAAAGTTCGAAATGCGCCCCTCGAAGAATCCGGCCGGTTAGACGACAGTTACGGGGTATTTGATATATGGGGTGCGAAGGAAGATCGTCGGAGCGTTCGTTTCGATCCGTCCGAATTCTCAGACGCTGAACCTGTTACAGCTCCGAGGAGTCCCGGGAAAAAGACATATATAATCACATTTACGGATAGATATATGTGTTCGCCGCTAAGGTCAACCCTGCGTTACGTAGTCAATGGGGAATATCTGCACCATGACTTCATCGATGGGTCATCGATGGCATTACTAGATCGCTCGACTCCACCTTCAGTAACCGAGCCGCACCATAATCACTCTAAGTTTGTCTTTCGGGCAGTGGGTCGCACCGGCAATGCGACGAATCAGCGGCGTGAATTCATTCAGTTTGGTACACATTTGGATTATCGTCACAAGCTGCTGACCATACTGCTGCGGTTGAGGAGGAATTTACCTCGTTATATTTATCTGGAGACGGCTAAAATTCGAACCTTTTGGCTGGAATATGAGAGGTTATCTCCTGCGGCGAGCGCCTGGATCGACCAGCATCCGTTGAATCGCCGGGCAAGCCACGTAATCGGCAGAAATTGGGTAAAGCATTTATCCAGCGGCAGCATATATAGATATGCCAACCGTTATTCAGAAGTTTATAAATGGTTGTCCAATCTCTTGGCAGAAGTTTCAGCAGGGAATTTTCCCCTGAGGCAGAACTATCGGATGTTGCACAATCGAACAAAAGCAAAAGGAGTCCCCACTCAGGGTCCTTTCATTTGGCCCGGGGGGCGCAGCTTGAAGTTACCCTCTATTCGTGAAAGGTTCGTTTATTACATACGTGACTTCAAAGAAGCTGGTTATCCCTCATACGCAACGGATGCTCTCGCTGCCCATCCGCCAGAAACAAATTGCGGCGCTCCGAGTAATCACGAGCAATATCAGTTCTGGTGGGATGGACCAATAGTATTTCCGTATTCGGATGGGACAACAACCAATGGATTCGTCGTAGCTAATCCTCCTCAGACCAGGCGAAATGAACCCGACGGTACTGAGCGTGCGTCGGAAGAGCCGCCCCGCGTGAGCGCCTCCGTGATCTTCCCCGGGCTGTACGAGTTGTTTGGCTCCGCGAAACGGGGGGCCGAAAACGGTTCGCCGAAAACTTGTTCCCGCGGTGCAGACGCACCGCAGTCCTTGTATTCCTCACATATGGGCTGCACAAAAGGGCCTTCGCCCCGTAGTCATCTTGTGCCCGGGAGACCCAATAACCATAGTTTTACGTACGGGCAACCGCACAACACCTTGTCCGCGTATACCCTTTGTGCCCCCGCCGGGGAACCCCTTACGCTCGGGAATACGGGTAGGATCTCAATCATTCAGTCACATATCTATAAGAGTCTTTTTCGCAAGCACTCGGGAGATCATGATCGACCATTCGCACTCGCTCATGGCTCATACAAATTGTTCGAGTCAATACAAACGACTTCGCAAGCTCGCGGAAGGATGGGCGCAGGCTCTGCCGCGAACTTATACGGAAAAATATCACCGAAGGGGAAGCAATGGGGCAAGCTCGAACTTGCCTATTGCTGCCGGCCCCGTATCCGCACCGGAGTTATGGATAGTGCGGGGAGTCGGCTTAAAGGCTCCCCCTGTGACGGAAATTTGAGCTTATCAGGTTCTATGATGGGTCAGTCTCTCGAGGGGGAAGAGTTAGGTGCTCACTCTGAGACCAATTATGAACGTTACCGGATCGATAAATCTATGGGTTCGGTCGGAGGCGACGGCGCCGCATATGAGGGGAGCCCCAATGACCCGCCCATGGGCAAGTCCACCCATACGGCACCCTCTCCGCATATAGGCGGGCCCCTTTGGGGGGTAGAATGGTTTGTGCTACTCCTGAGGCGTAACGTTTTCGGTATATACAAGTTGCAGCGGGCGTGCGCGCCGCAGTTCTTCACCACTCGCGAATGGAAATACTCGAGTGATGCCATCTTAAAAACATTGCCGGATATATCACTGCCTAGGAGCAATTACCGTACCAAATTGAGGGGTTGGATTAGACTTATCTGCGGCCAACTGTTGCGTAAACCAGCGCTCAAATGGCTAGTAGGGGATGACTCGAGTAGTCAATATTTAACCGCGGGTGCGCTACTCCTCATACTATCGTTTATCACAAGGAGGGGCCCGGACTATATTGACCTTTGGATACGCCTCGGCGCGGTTCGTTTTTGGCTATATCCTCTGCAGAAGTATCGGTTTGGTAGATCGATGCCTCGGAGTAGTAGCAGATACCACCCGTTCGGGGCGCAGCGAAAGAGTTTTGAATTTCTCGCGGCGACTATCGAGCATTACGCGAAAAACGGGGGAAATTACTTATTAAGTGGGGGCTTGTTCAATAGATGGTTGTACGACAACAAGGGTTTGGATATTTACCCGCCGGCGAAGCTGCTACATATCCAGTTCGTGGCGACCGACGAAAACAATTCTCGGCATGAATTGGGTGGTATTTACAATCGAGCTTCATTCAATAATGATTATGGTTATTGGACCACCCGGGAGCATGGACCTTACTACCTGCGTTGCCTAGCCAGGAACTACGAAAAGGATAAGTCCAAGCATATGCTCCTTCATTCTAATGCGAGGACTGGGGTCTCATCTGCACTATGGCAAAGAATCACCCCATCAGACGAGATATCTGTAATACCTCCTGCTACGCCCCAATCGGGGTTCTCCCCTTCCAAAGGAATTTTGTTAATGGTTTCCGCTTGGGCGGGGAGATCATATCTAACAAATGATTTAGCAGCAGATTTTGATGCTCCCCTAATACCAATATCCGTGAGCGAATTGTATGAGACTGAACGTTACCTTACAATTAATGAAGCCAAGACGAATGGTATAAAGCTTTCGGCAACAAATCTGTGCCGGCTCATTATCCTCGGTGGGTTGACGGAGAGAATGTCTCCCCGCGTAATATGGATCCGGGATATGCAGGAAATGGGTCATAAGGTGGAGGAACACTTGGTTAGAGCGGAAATTGCTACCAGTTTTTCCGGTTTCTCGCTCCTTTCATCATTAATATTATTGACCGGATATGCCAACCGTTCCAAAAGTACGCTTGTTATTGGCTCTACTCACAAACCCAGAGAAACGGATCCCTCTTTAATATGCTCGAACCGGCTAGACAGATTGATAAACGCTCGAATGCTTAGCACGCCGCGGCGGCAGAAGCAATTTCCCGTTATACTGCGCAGCAGACAATTCGACTTGGTAGAGAATAATTCTTTGCCTTGGCTCAATGCGTTCGGTTGCAAAACCATGTGCTGCTACGCCCGAGATTTAGCATCACTTGCCAATGAAGTTTTCCTAATTGAGACTTCCCAATACTCAATTACTCACGGGAATGCGCTTGGATCAGTTATGCTCGGACAAGTCGTTCATGAGCCCAAGATATGTCTGAATACTGTGACCAATCATTCCGATCACATTTATAGAGTCGGTAAGGCTGCTACTCGCGGTACAGTAGTAGGGTTTATTCCGGCAAGTCCCTCGTACGAAGAAAGTGTACTTAAATACCCTACTTCGGATGAGCAATTTAGTTATACGCCCGAATGGTACGAACCCTCCATTGCCGGAACCACCATTGGGGAATTCGCCGCACTATCCCGTGTTTTGGGGTGCCTAGCCGTATCCGCGGTCCATGCCTGGGTTGCCCCAGAAAGCCGACGATATGACTCGATTTCCTTCGCTGGGTCCACCGTGTACGATTCCACTCTGGCCCGTACCGCCTTGGCGGGTAGTATCGTTGCGGAGCGCCAATGGTCAGAGATACATGAAGGTCAGTTCCTTTATGGTGACCTAAGTTTGGCCTCACGTCCCCTAGCAAGGGCTACAGTGAGTTTGCTGCGGGAAGCAGCGGTTTCCGTTCCCTCGCGTTCGCCAAAAATGGAGGTAGGGAAGTATGAAATGACGGAGGATACGACAGCCCGTACTCATACTAATGACACTGCTAGCAATACACATTACTATCGGGTCGAAACTGCTGCGTCCACGCCGGTAGGGCATGCCTCGGACCCTTCGCAAACGAATGACTTAGATTACGATCATGTATTATTTCGCTACTTTACGGGTTACGCTCGCCGTAATTTGTCGTTCCAAGGTACGTATCATCAACCAGGAGATGTGCTATTAACGGATAGATTCCTGGTTTCGGGGGTACCTATATCGACGGGGCGCGATGATATGGAGTACCAGCTACCGGATAAACCGGCATCATTTACGGGTAGACGATACATTTGGGACCCCAGTTCACCGAGGTTTTGCCAATTTGAGTCGTCGAATCCGGAACTGTTCATGGGTGTGGATAAATCGGGCTCGAAGCCGAAAGGGGCTGGCAACGTTGGCGCCGGGGGCGGAGGACTGATAATATCCGGCATAGGCACAAACAACCGATTAGCCGTCACTATTCACGACAATTTAATGCCTATTGAGGCCCTCGATGAATCCGCTGTGAATGGGCCTGTCTGCCGTAGCAGATTTGCCCTGTGGGGACGGGGACGAAGTTTGAATACGATCAGACATCCTGATAGACTTGGCGCCCGGCCAAAGTTCAAGCGTACACATTTATTCTACCCCGTGTATCTGTACCAAGCCTGGCCAATCGTGGAACCACCTCCATATATGGTTGCCCGATCTGAACTGCCGAATCATCAACAAATATGGCCCGGGGCAGGTCCACTGCCCGGTGATGCCCCTACCCACAGTATTATTTCCGAGATTTATCAATATTTATCCAAGGGCTTCTCGGATAATGTAGTTCTGCTAAGTAGAGCCATAGGGATTTTGGATTATAAATAAATTGCTTCGCAAGGCCAATCGGGAATCATAACCCCGCATGTATGCACGATGAATAAATTGATTTTGCTTACGCGGCTTTTAGCACTGCGGCAAGTGATGGCAGGGTGAAGTGAAGCTTTAGAGAATAATGAAATGAGGAACGATCGGATCGGTCGTCTCATACTGGGTGGCAAATGCTTTTGGAGGCCGCCCAGTCTCGCTCCCACCGTGGGAAGCGCGGGGTTAGGGGCACGGACGGAACGAACGGGTTGCCATCGCTGCCGCGCCCCTGGAACACAACTCGAAACAACTACGTTTGAGGACCTGGCGAGCCACTCGATCTTGGCATGTTTCCTGTTCAGTCCGTCCCCGCGCCAACAAACAAACTCGGTGCTCATTCACCTGATGTTTCGCGCGGGGCTGAGCTCCTTGCACGCCGGCCGGGCGAGTCACCATTCCGGTGTATACAGCGGAATTGCGTATGGGTCTTCCTCTACCTGTTGTAGATTCCGCCAAAGCACGCGCTACGTTACGAGCCTTTGAGATTCGTGGCCACGGCGGGAGGAAGAAGCCCATCGTTCCCCAGTCTCCATTGGGATCAATCGCGGGCATGTTGGTACAGTCATAATCCTCTCTATCGGTCGAACGAATGGGTTGTCAGAATCGAGACGTTAAATGTGCGGATCGGGTCATTGGGATAAATTCCGGCGAACGAATTCCCTTAGTTTATCGGCGAGCGGCCTTGCTTTCCCCTTGGGCGGGAGGCGCGTTGGAATTAAATGACGGACCCGCGAACGAATAAGCATAGGCGGGAGGACAATCGTTAGCTGCGGATAGTCGCTCGTGATTAAGGTGGGCGGGACTCCACTCGGGCAGAGATCGGAGGGCTGGCCGCCGTTGGTTCCCTGCGACCAAATGGGTCCAAAGTCTTGTCGGGCAATGCAATAGATTTGGGCCCCTCGAGCATTTTTGAATTGGGAAGATCCCAGAATTTCTTCTTCCGATCACTATGATCCGGGCGAGCCCGCGATCAATAAGCCAGACCCATACTTCGAGTTGTTTCGGGCCCCAAGTAGACTCGCACACTTGGGAAATCCGTCGGACAAGCAGATTCACACCTTTTACGTCCAACGCAGTCTTCCGTTCTGGGAGCGGGAGCTATTTGGTTAGCCTTACATCCGTCCCATGGTACCATTTCTAATACATCTGTGGGGCAAGCTCTCACGCATTGGGTACAGCCAATACATGTATCATAAATCTTTACTGAATGTGCCATCGGATCCTCCGACCAAGAGTATTTGATGGAGCCATGAGCCCTGGACTCGCTGGGGTATCAACGTATTGCGGGTAGTGTGACCCTCCTTTCCGCCAGTCCGTGGGGAAATAGATTGCTCAGACCCACCCTGCTGAGGAGCATATAGGGCGCGTAAGAACCAGGACCGTTTGCCGAACCTCATCTGTTTCCAGCGCCCACGGATCAGTCAAATCTTCATAAATTTGCTCTATAGCCTTGAGTCTAAGTCCCTCATAATCCCAGTCACTGGCGAATGAGCGGGTTACTTCATTATCCGGTAGGAAGAAGCATTATTTTTGCCGACCGGCGAATACAGGGTTTCGCCATAACTATAGGCTTATTACATTGACCACACATTAATGCCAGCGCGTGCCGCGTGTTTTAAAACCATGCGTATCTGAACGGGGCTTATGCGAGAACAAGTCACCACTTTGACGAATCGGTCCCGCATTGTGATACATAGCTGGAGCGAAGGCTGAGCCGGGGTAGGTAGCTGCTTCAGCGGGTGCGATAGTGGCCGCAGATGGGTATCGCGGAAATTGATCTTCCCCCGATCGTCGTGGAGTAGAGATTTATTACTAAGTTTGGCAGGACCCGCATCGGCTGCCTGTATTCCTCCGCCTTGTAGCCGCCACCCCGTCGACTTTGCTCGGTCGACCACGCATACATTATGGTTCTTCAAGGATACAAGCAAACTCTAGGCATGGCAAATCGGCTTCCATTGCTTGTATTGAACCAAAATCTATTCATACAACTCAAGTCCTCTAGTCGATAGCAGGGCCAAATGATACTTTTCATTATTCGGGTTTCTGCTTCCGCCGCATTTCGCCAATCTTGCGTCAAAGGTTCCCCGTTCCTTTGTTCATGACTTCCTGCGGCACTTCCCTTAAATTCGGCCCTTCGGTCACCACTATCAAGTTCTCCCCGATGCAAGGACTCTAGGATTCCCAGTTCTGTACGACGCCGCGGGAGCAGGGTATCGCCGATATGAGACGAGTACGAAATCGTTCCGTTCCTATTACCGAGGACCCTAATGCGTGACATAAGTTCGTCATAGGGAACTAGATATAATATCACTTTAAATCGATTTTGGAAGTTGAGTAAAACACTGAGCATCTTGCATGTCAGAAAACGGTCGTCTACTGCCTCTGCAATACGGTGGCCCTGGTTCTCCTGCAGCGTTCCCTTCCTATCCGCACGGGCGTAGTAAAGAAGTAGAGCCATATCTCTCAGCATACTTTCATAGATTGATTCCAGACGTGACCTTTGAGCGGATCCAGCAGAATCGGGCGCGGTGGGTAGCGCATGCAGAGCATTCGTGGCATCTCGTACTTTCGTCATTCTAGCCGCTAATTGTTCGGATCTCAAGTCCCACCTATCGATACGATACTCCCAGAATTCCTTCCCTATCCAGTCGTACGAGCTGCTCTGGCGACCCGCGAAGGCACGTCCCCCTATAAAAGATATATTTGGCTCGCGCGTGATGCTTTTTAGGCTACGTGTTGCTATACAATCAGGCATTTCCAGGATATGGAATCGCTTGATGATCCCTATGTATAGCCATAATCGTAGATTGGAGTTGATACCATTTCGGACATTCATTCGTCCCTCTTTGGTCCTCCCCCCATTCTCATAATTAACAATACAATTTTGGCGCATATCCCACGGGGTACGAGCATTCGGTGCGAGCACTCCCCCTTGCCGTGGCGCCCCCGCCGACGGGCAAACCCGGACGCCTGCCAAAGTAGATGCCAGCTCCAGATAACTCTGCGACAGAAGGTTTCCCTTACACTGTCTATCAATTTTCCCAGCCCGTATTGTGTCCGCCTGGGCGAATCCGGCGGGCGTTACACGTTGGGGAACTGCTTCGCCGAGACCCATCGCTTGATCCTTTTCCTGGGAATTGTTGCCAAAATTATCCCCACAAAGGTGCCCAACCTCGGCGCTCCATCTCTGCGGCGCGATTCTACGCCATATCTCCGGGGGCACATCGTATTGCCTCAGATCCAATAACCATTTATCCCAGGCCCTTCTCCCTATAGCTCGGGGTTCCCCGCCGAGTATTCCCTGCGTCCCGGAGGCCGCTGGGGAGTAAGTACCGCGTTTCACGTCGGCGCACAATTTATGGTTATGGCATTCCAAACCTATTGAACGGGGGCACTTGTTTCCAGCGCCTAATCGCCATACCGCGCAAAATGCATATGCCCGAGAGATTAATCTCGCGCCCCGACTGTGCCCTGGTGGATCTATCCATCCTTTACCAGCGACCGAATCTCTAGCCCTAATGAATGGATTCGTATCACTACCCGATTGATCTTCCGATCGGCCGAAATACATTCCCGCGTAACTACGAACTCTCAATACCTGCCTCATGAGTCTTTTGACTAATCGTAAGTTAAAACGGGTGGAGAGGGACCGACAGCCAAACACGAATCTACGCGCACCCCTGAGCAGAGCTCTGACTAAACGGGTCATTATTCGGATTAATTGCGTACGCATACCGCGACTCGTTCGATTCGTAGGAATCGGCATATCCCGCAGGAAGGTACCATCGAGATGTCTCTGATCCTCACCACTCAGTGAGCCGGCAGGAACTCTTTCTCTATAAGGTAGCCCTATGGTTTTATCATTGGCCCTGCCCCTACTCCGGCGGAGGAAAGACTCTAATTCCTCAATACTAGCGCGAGCCATATATTCGGACAGAGCCGACGGAGCTCCCACCTGTAGACACTCCTTGCCGATTGTAACTTCGTTTGGAAAGTCATTACTCCCACCATTGAGCTCATAAGAGCATCTCGCATGTTCGCCAGGCTCGAAGCCCAATGCAATATCGCCCCTGGACCCATCGGTACTAGTATCTACTGAGGGCTCGCGGTGCTCTGCGTGGGTGTCCGGGCCCCTGCCAGATCGACTAAAAACCCTATCATGAATAATTTGTCGGATCCCCAGAATGTTCCCACTCCACTTCAATTTCGCGTCTTTCAGAAAGGGTTTCCAAAAGGACGGGGCTCGCCTCTTTCTACTGCCGAAGGGCAGCGTCGTTTGAAATCCCAGCATGGTCAAATAACCATACCCCGGTTCTCCGCCAAAGCTGCTGCGGCCACGCCGTCCTGCTTCGCAGCTAGAGGCTGGTTTCCCACCACCATTCCGAGTCGTTACGGTGGGATCAAATTCTGTTTCATCATAATGCCCCGGTACCAATCGCTTGGGCACGAGATTATGTCGGTGCTTCAGGTGGAAAGGATTTACAATCTTGATCTGGACACCTTCCCTGTGCCATAGCGGCGGCAACCCTTTCGACGAGACTTCGGTACCGTCATAATTGCATCCCACATAAATTTCTTTGCCCAATTCATTCCAGTCCTCCGCCCAATCACTCGTTTGAAATACTACGAAGTAACAAATATTTTTTAACATAATTAATGTAGGTAACACGACATTTCTTCTGATATATGACTGGGAGATCAGTAAACAACCTCTTACCCAGTGTGCGGTCGGGAAATCCCATCTCTTTGCTGTCGCGGCACGAGTAGCTCCCGTAACTATTGTGGCATGAGGGGTGATGAAGTTTTTCAATCTTGCTTCCTCTCTTGGGAGACAGGGCACAGAAATTGATTTTGCATTCATGTCTGGTATAGATTGAGGCGGCTCATCGGTTTCGAAGAATCTGAGTGAGAAGGTAGATTTTGTTCGGTATTGCGATGGTTCCCATACCAAGGTCTTGCGTCTCCGGGCACGCATTGATCCTATTACCAAATTACGTCGATAGTCCGGCTGCAGTACGGGCCGTTTCCGTACTCTGGGAACTCCCGTCCGCTCATTGATAACATAAGTTACATTCTTAACCCTCATGGAACGAATATCATTCGAAGGGCCCAAGGAGGTATCGTTTGTCATCAAGTTCGACACATTCTGAGGCTTTTGTTTGAAAATCGACCCAAGCCAAGCATCATCATGCATGCGCATCAGCCTCGCAACAACGGATAAGTAGTAATTACTCTTACTAACGTAACCCTGCGTGGGTGCTAATTCCTCCCGCCGAGTCCGAGTGTTCCGCCCGCCCTTGGCGGACGCACGGGTCAGGTAGGTATACCCCCACGAGAAGTAATTGGGGGCTATCCGGCGGTAAGCCCGATGAGTTAAGAGCCAAGTTGATCTTAATTCCAGAATTCTTCCACGTAATTTCTTGCTCAGGCAAGGATCGTAGATTCTGGCGAAAGCGCTCTTCCCCTGACCGTAAAACCCGTTCTCGGTATCCACAACTTCTATCAGTGAATATCCATGTTCCAAGGCGCCAAGTCTATCCGTTAATTCATTATTCAAGTAGGACCCTTTCCGTTCGCCGATCCTGACCCACTCTCGATAAATAATGGGGTCCCCTCCTGTACTTGTAGGGTTACCCGGCACAGTATTGATATACCTATCCAGATTATTGCCAAATATTGACAGGCTAGGTATGAATGACAGAGATAATCTCTGCCCCCCGTTAACTACGCTCGAGTGGAAGCAATGCTCAGATATTTCCCTTTTCGAAGGACTCGCCGAATTGTAGCAGTCTTTCACGTATCGAAAGGGTCGGACACCTCTACGGTAATCGAATACACTAGTGGGCCATGTATCGAGCCATGATAACTCCTGGATACTCCCGTCCGACCGGAATTCATGACGTTTTTCACTGAAGGAAACGGGCACTGGAGTTCTGCCAAGATACAACAGGCATAAAGCCGTAACGAGAATACTGGAAATTCGATTAATAAGACGTCCGTCGACTAGCCCCAGTCCATAGAAGCCATCATACGAATCAATTTTAGTAACTGCTAGTAGTTCGACCAGATACTTTAGCAAGATGGAACCGCCAAACCAGCCGCAAAGACTACTTACCGCAAAAATGAACTGATCGCTACGGCGATAGACGATGAGTTTTACCAGTCTTGCGGGCGCGGGACTGAACAGGAAAACGTAATGGAATAGCGAAACTAGAAAAATGTCCAATAATGTGTTTCTGCGAGACCGAACTGTTATACTACTCCGCGAAGTTGCTGCGTACGCTCGACTTGCTGCGGCACCAGTGTGAAGGCCCGTCGTTGCACGAAGTGCCCCCTCCTCTCCGCCTAATGATAGATGGTACAGTATGCGGTGCCTGCAGAACAAGATGTATGGTAATACCAGCAGAGTGACCGCATGTGGTTTGACCAACGTGACGTAAGTACGCAGGTAGTACACGGATAGTATTATGACTAGTTGCCCCATGACGGAAACACTTGCAACGGATCCGCCGCCGATCTCCCTCTCTGAGGCGGGGGCTATCCTTGCTATTGAGAGAAGGTAAAGGCCCATGGGTAATGTTGCGGTGAATCCGCAGTACAATCCGAATAAGATCAGCGGGCCCGACATTTTTACCCATGAGGGTGCCGGAACCCGCGGCGAACATAGGTGTAAAGCCCATTTTTGCATGACGGAATTGCTTTCTCGGAGGAGTGAAGAAGTGGGATACGATAAACTCTCGTATCCGCCGAAATTGAGGAATTTTCTTTCGTATAGAATTCTTTTATTGACCTATTCGTACCGTGGAATAGGCGGAGCCGGAGGTGTCGCGGTGTCGGTAAGACTTATTAGGTTAGTCTTTGCGCCGCCAACGTTCTTACCTCGCTGCTTAGATTGACGCGGTACCGGCCCCAATCTAGTACAGCGGCGATCCGACCAATTTTATTAATCAATGTGCCGTCCCGCGCGGGGCCCCCCAGCAACCTAGCGGGAGGGAATTGCTGCATCGTCGAGTCGTTGCTCTTATTAACCGTACCGGCCAAGATTTCCCACGTTGCTGCGACGTAACGACCGGGTCACTGGTTGGAGAACATCTCTTGCGTTGGCGAATCCGTGTATTGGAGCGAAAGTGAATTCGATCGACCACTTGGTATCGATACCTCTCGCTTCCAACGGATTAGCATTAGCCATTCCAGTAATGGCTAAATCAGGTTGTGACTCACGCATACGTTGTATTTGATCGTGATTATCCGGTTTTTCCACGACCCGTGGCATGGGTATACACATGTCCCTAGATGTCTCTTGCGAGAGTGCTGATTCGGCAGCTTGATATCGTTTATCCATGTATGGGATACCGACCTCATAAACGATCATTTCGCATCTTATAGGAGATCGTGCTGGAGATACTTCTAAAAGATTATCCCCCATTGAAAATACGGATTTTCCGCGTACCGAACCAAGGTAATCCTTTAAGCCCTCCCACACTGCGTCCTCCCTTTCCCTCAAACCTCTGGGGCGAATGCCAAATACTGAACAAATCTTTTCGATCCAAGCACGTGTTCCGTCGGGACCTATAGGAAAGGGCGCTCCGATCAATCTACATTTCCGACGTCGCATCAAAGTTGTCGCTGTGCGACTCAAGAATGGATTTACACCACAGGCATAAACCCCAGCGCCCAGGGACGGTAGGTCCGTGTACCTCCTGGCGGGTAACCAGCCCGCTACCCGAACAGATTGGCGTTTCGATTCCGAACTTGGTTGGGAGGCAACCATAGAGGGTAATGATCCGGAGAGAACCAAGGGAGGATTCGTTTCTTCGGGGGGGTTCGGAGACCCCTCTAGCCGGAGCCGCGCTGGCCGGTTCCATTCGTCAACACCTGAATGTTCCGGGCAACGGTGCGCCATGGCGGCGAGCACAGTATCTTCCCCTTGCGTAGAAGCATAATCAGGTCCATTCGCCCTTGCTACCACAATCGGTATTCCAACTTCGGTCTCCATTCGTGGCGCCATGCCTTCCAAATCCATCTTTATTATTTCCGTGGTGCAGGTACCGATCCATATGATAACACTGGGGTCCCTATCCCCCACTGTTTGCGGGCGAAGTCTTTTTAACTCTCCATGATCATTCAGTTGAGCTGAAGTATCTCCTTCCTCTAGTTCCGCCATGGCGTGACGGGGCTCCGCGAAAATCATGACTCCAGGGGCGTTTTGCAGGAAATAACCACATGTTTTTGTACCAACCACTAAAGAAAAACTATCTTCAATTTTTTGGTGTGACCGAGCTACGCGGCTTATAGGGCAGGGGGTATGGTAGTTACCTGTCTCACGTTCGAAAGTTATAGTTTCGGGTCCTTTCATCAACATGGAGTTATTTTCCTGACTAATGGGCCGGACGAATGATACGTTTATCATCTATCTCGGATCATTGTCGCGGGACCAAGCGAATTCTCCTGATCATCCTCTCCCTTCTCATCTCCGATAGGATTTGAGTGAGAATCGGAAGGTGAACTAGATAATTCTCGATCGGAAACTTCCTTTGGTACGATTCCTTCCGGTTGGGACAAGGGCTGATCCGCTATATCGAGGTGAAAATCACAAACGTAGTTGAGGTGGGGTTGGGATTCAACCATTTCGGGTAACGTTTTACCCTTCACTCTGGGAACCCGAATATGCTCAACAAGAGGTAGTACTTCCGATACGGGCGTTGGACAAGCTTCTACATAATTATCAATGAGATCTCTTCTTAGAGTTCGATTCCCCACGAGGCCCGCCAAGCGAAGTGGGTGCGTACGAGCCTTCTCTCTTACGGACGCCGCAATACGATTCGTCGCGGATAATGCGTCGAATCCGTTATCCGTGATTATAATGCAATAATCCGCATGGTTCGGGGGGGAAGCGAAACCTCCGCAGACTGCATCACCCAAGACATCAAGTAGGATGGTATCATATTCATGAGGAGCGTTTAATTCTTTCGGCGATTTAACAGTCTCTCCCACCACGTATCCACCACACCCGGCTCCCGCAGGCGGCCCTCCGGCTTCTGCACAATCGACTCCTCCATAACCCTTGTGAATTACATCCTCGGGCCGAACATCCTCATAATGATAATCTTTGGATTGCGAAGTATCTATAATAGTGGGTATCAGGAATCCCGTGAGGGTGAAAGTACTATCATGTTTAGGGTCGCACCCAGTTTGTGAAACTCGTTTGCCACGTCTCGCCGAGGCAATTGGAGTGTTACAACTCGTGGTTGATTTACCAGTTCCACCTTTACCGTAAGCCGCTATCTTCGTACCAGGATCATCCTATTGTTTGTGAAACTCCCGGATCATTATCTATCGGTCGATCGGTAGAATCTTCCTCTTCGTTCACTCAACCCTTTGCGGCATGCTATTCAGCCATAGATTATGATAACGTACCACCGCTACTAGTTACTCTCGGCCGAGCGAGAGCCATCTCTATCGTCGGTCGTAGCCCCATCCGCAGCGGGGCCATCGTCTTTTTCTTCCAGCGACAATCCTTCGCGAATGAGCTCTGTCCAGTAGTGGCTGACGGGCACCAATAGAAACGTGTGCTATGCCAAACAAATTAATAGGGTGTGCTAGACATAGACAGGTTGATGGGGCTCGTCGTACGTCGGAAGGGAGATAGGGGTCGGGCCGCTTTCCTGGGACGAACGGAATAACAATTTGATGGTGTAGTGTCGCTGCGCGACGTGAAGCAGCGTGGAATTCGCGGTACAAATTATTATTATTATGAGGTGCCTGCTGGCCCTGTAGTTGAAAAAGGTTATGGTATGCCGCACCTATGGGGAAACAGTGCTCAGGGGGTAGTTGATGCTCCGCGACCAACCCCCCGCTCGCCTACTACCCACGCAGATCATATGGCCGGCGGGCAATAAATAGCCGCCTTGTCGGGCCGTCGACCTTCCCCCGCTCCCATAATGCATGGAGAATGACGGCAACTTTATTATGTGGCTCGTAAACCTGGGCGCTCGCCCGGTGGGCAACATACCCAGCCGATCTGTAGCGGCCCACAGGTGGTCGTTCATCGGCCGCCCCGCCCAGCGTGCGTATGGTCACTCCCTGCCGGGCAGGTCAGGCAAGCGCTTGCGGCGCGGGTCAGTCTAACTTGACGACTTTTCATTTCCGTCGCAGCCCGGAATTGAATTGCGACTGCCCTATTGCATTAGGCCACATTCCGTGATATAATATAACGTACACCAGCAGTTTCCTGTTGGGGCGCGCCAGCTTTTATCTGCAGTCCGGAATTGAATTGCGACTGCCCTATTGCGCTAGACCACATTCCGTGATATAATATAACGTACACCAGCAGTTTCCTGTTGGGGCGCGCCAGCTTGTATCTTGCGGCAGTGATGGGGTGCCGGCTAGGGACAAGGCGGAGTTAGCCGCCTCACTTAGTTGGCCGGGATAGCTCAACAGGCGGGTCAGAGGACGTAAAATCCTCCTGACCGGGATAGCTCGACTGGTGATTCGGAGGACTTAAAATCCTCTGGAATAGCTCGAATGGTAGAGGGTAGGACTTAAAATCCTACGGACTCAGCTGGTGGGTCGGAGGACTTAAAATCCTCCGGGCTTTAGGTGGTTCGGAGGACTTAAAATCCTCCGGGCTTTAGGTGGTTCGGAGGACTTAAAATCCTCTAGGCTTTATTAAGAGGTGGTTCGGAGGACTTAAAATCCTCTGGGCTTAATAGGTGGGCCGGAGGACTTAAAATTCCCTTGGCTTAATAGGCGGGCCGGCGGACTTAAAATTCTCTTGGCTTAACTATAATTAATAGATGGTTCGGAGGACTTAAAATCCTCTAGGCTTTAGATGGTTCGGAGGACTTAAAATCCTCTAGGCTTTAGATGGGTCGGAGGACTAAAAATCCTCTTGGCTTAATATAATAGATGGTTAGGAGGACTTAAAATCCTCTGGGCTTTATTAAGAGGTGGTTCGGAGGACTTAAAATCCTCTGGGCTTTATTAAGAGGCGGGTCGGAGGACTAAAAATCCTCTGGACTCAATCGGCGGATCGGAGGACGTAAAATCCTCCTGACCGGGATAGCGTCATTGGTGAAGCGGAGGACTTAAAATCCTCTCGGTTTGACCGGGCTCAAATGGCGGGTCGGAGGACTTAAAATCCTCTTGGTTTGACGGGGATGGCTCAATAGGTGAAGCGTAGGACTTAAAATCCTCTTGGTTTTACCGAATAGCTCAATAAGCGAAGCGGAGGACTTAAAATCCTACGGACTCAATAGGTGGATCGGAGGACTAAAAATCCTCTTGGTTTTACCGGATAGCTCAATGGGTGAAGCGGAGGACTAAAAATCCTCAATAGCTCAATGGGCGGATCGGAGGGCTTCAAATCATCGAAATCTCAGTCAGCGGGTCAGAGGACTTAAAATCCTCTTGGTCTTGGTTTTACCCGAATAGCTCAGTAGGTGGACCGGAGGACTTAAAATCCTCTTAGTTTTATCGGGGTAGCTCAGTAGGTGGACCGGAGGACTTAAAATCCTCTTAGTTTTATCGGGGTAGCTCAATAGGGGAAGCGGAGGACTTAAAATCCTCTTGGCTTGGCCGGGACAGCTCAAAAGGTGGATCGGAGGACTTAAAATCCTCTTAGTTTTACCCGGGTAGCTCAACAGGTGGATCAGAGGACTAAAAATCCTCTTGGTTTTACTTTTACCCGGATAGCCCGATAGGCGGTTCGGAGGACTTAAAATCCTCTGGGCTTGGCCGGGATAGCTCAGTTGGTAGAGCGGAGGATTGAAAATCCTCGTGCCACCAGTTCAAGTCTGGTTCCTGGCGTCGTAGCCGCTGCCGTTCATTCCGTGAGCACGCGGTGGGTATCGCGCAACGGCAATGCATGACCGTCGTTCCACGAAAAGACGGGAGGAGTGCCGAATGAATCCGATACCGGGCGACGCCCTCTCAGTAGTGCCAACGCGCTTTCGGCTTTTGCCCATACCTTGCCGCAACTCCAATGCTGAGGCCCCGGCGGGCTACCCCGCCCGGCGCACAGTCCATACGGCGGAATTGGGTGCTCGGTTCTCTCAACTCGACTGGTATGAGCCTTAACTGGGGGGGGCGGGGCCAAACCCGATATGAGAAAACTCCCCCAGTTGTAAGCATCCGTGTTCATATCTTCCGTATTCACATCTAGTCAAGCGCGTAGCCTTATTTCCCCCTGATGATCGGACGTAGATAGTTTGACTCCTCGCGCGTGGTAAAACCCTATTATTCAACGACCACGCGGGACCCTATACTTCACGATTTCTTTCAGTGTGAGCCGCGGAGCGCCAGCGGCGGGAAAGGTAAATTCCGCCGGGGTCTCACATACGCCGCAATTACTTTCGGGAGGATTCATACTAAGCAGATTCATCATTGCCCCCCCGCCCGGGAATGGTTACAATATACGTAGGTAAAGGCCTACTTAACTCAGTGGTCAGAGTGTCGCTTTCATACGGCGAGAGTCATTGGTTCGAATCCAATAGTAGGTAAACCTAGCAGGATCTCCCTCCCCGCCCACCTTACAGGGGAGGGAGTCCAAACAGGAATATTCAATATATCAAGTTTATATTTGCCCTTGGGTTACCCTAACCAATTTCCCCAGGAGCGGAAGTAGCGGTGACCGCGTCTAGTCGTGCCTTAGCTCTTCGGAATGCCAAATTGGCCTCGATAGTTTGTCTTCTCCCCTCCGCCCGGGCTAGTTCAGCCCGAGCGGCTAGGTAGCTCTCCTTAGCCTGCCGGGGCTCGAGATCCACAGCTTTGTCCGCCTCATTTACCGGTACGGTTACCCGATTCTCGTCCACCACAGCGAAACCGCCCATCAACGCCAAAATAGACCATCGCCGCCCGATACGTATCTTCAATACCCCGATGTCCAGGGCTGTGAGGAGTGGAGCGTGATTAGTCAATACGCCGATCTGACCACTAATGGTATATAAAATTACCTCTTGAACCTCCGAATCCCAGACAACTTGATTGGGGGTCATCACGCGTAGGTTTAAAGTCATTTCTTCATATCTCCGTTTGTGAGACTACTGCATCGCAGCCTTTGCGGTCGCTTCGTCGATAGTACCCACCAAGTAGAAAGATTGTTCGGGAAGACTATCTAGCTCCCCCGATAGGATCATTTGGAAACCCTTGATGGTTTCCGCCGGAGTGACGTATTTCCCTGGGGAACCAGTAAACACCTCTGCCACAAAGAAGGGTTGCGACAAGAAACGTTCTATCTTTCGAGCCCTCGCCACAAGCAAACGGTCCTCCTCCGATAATTCATCGAGTCCGAGAATAGCTATAATGTCCTGAAGTTCCTTGTAACGTTGTAAAGTTTGCTTCACCCCCTGCGCAGCTCCGTAATGTTGCTCGCCCACAATCCAGGGTTGAAGCATGGTAGAAGTTGAATCTAAGGGGTCCACTGCTGGATAAATGCCTTTGGCAGCTAATGCCCTAGAAAGTACGGTGGTAGCGTCTAAATGTGCAAATGTTGTGGCGGGAGCTGGGTCGGTCAAATCGTCCGCGGGAACATAGACCGCCTGAATAGAGGTTATGGATCCCTCTTTCGTGGAAGTAATTCTTTCTTGCAGAGAACCCATTTCTGTGCCAAGCGTAGGCTGGTAGCCCACGGCGGAAGGCATTCTACCTGATAGAGCGGAAACCTCGGATCCCGCTTGGACGAATCGAAAAATATTGTCGATGAATGGGAGTACGTCTTGCTTATTATAATCCCTAAAGTATTCGGCCATGGTTAGGGCGGTTAAACCAACCCTCATGCGAGCCCCAGGTGGTTCATTCATTTGGCCATAAACCAAAGCCACCTTTGATTCAGAAATGTTCTGTTCATTAATGACCTTCGACTCTTTCATCTCCATGTAAAGGTCGTTCCCTTCTCGGGTGCGCTCCCCCACTCCGCCAAATACGGACACACCTCCGTGAGCCTTGGCAATATTGTTAATCAATTCCATGATCAATACTGTCTTTCCTACCCCAGCTCCCCCGAACAATCCAATCTTCCCCCCGCGGCGGTAAGGGGCCAAAAGGTCTACTACTTTGATCCCCGTCTCAAAGATAGACAGATTGGTATCCAGCTGCGTGAAGGCTGGAGCGGTTCTGTGAATAGGAGATGTTGTGCTGGCGCCCACAGAACCTAAATCATCGACGGGTTCCCCCAAAACATTAAAAATTCGTCCCAGAGTAGCTTCACCGACGGGCACACTAGGGGGAGCTCCCGTGTCAATAACTTCCATCCCCCTTGTTAGGCCGTCTGTCGCGCTCATAGCTACGGCTCTAACTTCATCATTCCCCAACAATTGTTGTACTTCACAAGTGACGCTAATTTCTCGACCATCTGGGTCTCGGCCTTTCACTATGAGGGAATTATAGATATTGGGCATATCGCCGGGGCAAGAAGAAACATCCAGGACTGGACCGATAATCTGGGTGATACGCCCCACCCTGCCGGCAGCTGCAGCGACCCCCAAAGCAAGAGTATTGATTTCCGTAAGATTCCAGTAGTATTAGATTTTCCGCCTGCCAATTGTACAAAGAAAGGTCTTTGGCATCAGATCGTTTGACGGAAAGAGTGGCATCCGAGTTTAGTTTACTTGAACGTGTCTAGTATGGATCAGTTAGTTACTTTTATCGTTCCGCTCCCCACCTAGAGGAACAGTACTCCGTACGAAGGAGTTGCCCCGACGAGTGGGCGGGCTGACTTTCCTTGACGAACGCCAATAGGATAAATCCGTCCCGGTATCATATAACCCCGAATAGCCCCTAGCGCTACCTTCGGCATCCCAGCTACCTTATTTATAAGGATATTTTGCCTGCCCCACTCGCTACTCATCAATCAACCAGTTTAACGCCTAACGAGTCCCGGGTCAATGCCGACGCGTGAGAACCGCCCCGCCCATGATATGATCGATGGGGCCAGGGTCCAAGCGATACTGGAACTTCGCCACGTCCCAGCACCGACGCGATGCTGAGGACCATCAGCCGGCCGGCTTCCAGTGGTAGCTAGGTAACCATTTCTTGCCCGGGATACAGACAGACAGCCCGGGCGAAGGCAGCTATCTGATAGGGCAAGGAGGGCCGTCGAACATTCTGAGGTAGACGAATGAATGTTCAAGTTCAAATATTGTCTACCCGCCGTTGTAGGAACGACTCGTAAGAATACCACCAATACTGATACTGATCAAGCTAGGTTGCGTTACGTCTCGGGAACGATATACAATAGTAGTGTTTTACCATCGAAACGAAAAAAATCCTTATTGCCCGATGGCCCCGGGTCGGGGTCGCTCCCCCAGCCGGTAGGCAAGACGAAGGGTTTACCACCCGCAGCCGAATCATCGTGGGATGTTTCACGTGTCGAGCAGACCTCACCATCCTGGCGAGACTGATTGATTGAACTTGGGGGAGGAACCCACGTCACCGCAGACGGAAACCAAAGCAAGTGTTGGGTTCAAGGCCGGCGTTAAAGATTACCGATTGACTTATTACACTCCTGAATACAAGACCCTGGACACCGATATTCTGGCAGCATTCCGAATGACTCCGCAACCCGGCGTGCCCGCTGAGGAAGCGGGAGCCGCGGTAGCCGCGGAGTCCTCCACCGGCACATGGACCACTGTTTGGACCGACGGACTTACCAATCTTGATCGTTATAAGGGCCGGTGTTATGACATTGAACCCGTGGCGGGGGAAAAGGATCAGTACATTGCCTACGTAGCTTATCCTTTGGATTTGTTCGAGGAAGGTTCTGTTACCAACATGTTAACCTCCATAGTAGGTAATGTTTTCGGATTTAAGGCCTTACGAGCTCTGCGCCTGGAAGATCTGCGAATTCCTCCCGCTTATTCCAAGACCTTTCAGGGTCCGCCCCACGGTATCCAAGTCGAAAGGGATAAACTGAACAAGTATGGCCGTCCCTTGCTGGGATGTACCATCAAACCCAAGCTGGGTCTGTCCGCCAAGAACTACGGTAGAGCCGTCTATGAATGTCTTCGTGGTGGGCTCGATTTCACCAAAGATGATGAGAACGTAAATTCTCAACCATTCATGCGCTGGCGAGATCGTTTCGTATTTGTAGCAGAAGCTCTTTACAAGGCTCAGGCCGAAACGGGCGAGATTAAAGGTCATTACCTGAATGCAACCGCGGGCACATGCGAAGAAATGATGAAAAGGGCGGAATTCGCTAGGGAATTGGGAGTGCCCATCGTCATGCACGATTATCTGACAGGAGGGTTTACCGCGAATACGAGTCTGGCTCATTACTGCCGAGACAATGGTCTACTCTTACACATCCATCGCGCGATGCATGCTGTTATTGACAGGCAAAAGAATCACGGTATGCATTTCCGCGTATTGGCCAAGGCGCTACGTATGTCCGGCGGAGATCACGTCCACGCTGGCACCGTAGTGGGTAAGCTTGAAGGGGAACGCCAAGTAACTTTAGGTTTCGTGGATCTGCTTCGGGATGATTATATTGAGAAGGACCGAAGCCGTGGTGTCTACTTTACCCAGGATTGGGTATCCATGCCCGGCGTCCTGCCTGTCGCTTCTGGAGGCATTCACGTTTGGCATATGCCCGCCTTGACTGAAATCTTTGGGGATGATTCTGTGCTACAATTCGGGGGGGGTACTTTAGGCCACCCTTGGGGAAACGCACCAGGCGCGGTAGCTAATCGAGTCGCCTTGGAAGCTTGTGTGCAGGCCCGTAACGAGGGGCGTGATCTTGCTAGTGAGGGTAATGAGATTGTTCGTGAAGCTAGTAATTGGAGTCCTGAACTAGCTGCCGCTTGCGAGGTATGGAAAGAGATCAAGTTCGAATACGACACGGTTGACACCCTGTAGACGATTTTACTGGACAACCTCAGTATACCTAACAGGTCTACAACCGCCGAATCACCTCGAATCGAACGGATCAGAGGTAGAGTCTTGTGGCTTGACCGCAGCCAGAAGCCACCCCCCGCTTGTTATCGAACAGATTCATTAAGGAGGGGTGTTGGAACCCATGGGCGGGCCAACTGAAAGCCCGCCCGACCTTTTCGTCGGGAAGGTGAGGTGTAGCATAGGATATTGAGATTCCGGGGATGGTGATCCGCGGAATGTAAAGTGTTACACATTCCGACTAACTCACGAACTGGTACCCTCTTTGTTTTCTAAGCGGCAGACTACTCACTCGGCGACAAGGCATAGATAAATCAATAAATAAGTATTGTGTCCGCGCTCAGGGGTAAAATGACAGCACGAGCTCACCGTGTAGATGGTGATCGCCAGCATTCGTTGGCGCGACTAACAAATTACCTCCGTTCAAACAAATTGGAAGTGCCTCGCACAAGCAATCCCATCATGATAAATCGAGCCTGCGGAGGAATAACTTCTTACCATCCGCCCCGCGAGGCACCTACGGTTTCTTTGCCTGTGAAACTGACTAGCGAAGTGTTGCGTATGCGAGCGGTACGCAATCGTCAGCCGCTCTTCCATGTTGGAAAATTGAGCGGTATTCTTCATATAATAAATATATCTATTGCGCTTACTCCGCGAGGCAGAAGTGGCGGTTCGCGCCTCCAAAGGGCTGCCGGCCCCCAGGCGGGCACAAGATCAGTGAGAGGGGCCTCCGCGGTAGAGAGGGTGGTACGTACACCCCAAACTTTGATGCGAATACTGGGTTCGGAAAAGGCACCGCGGGAGGATTGCGCGAGCGCGAGAAACAAACGCGGGCGGCAACATGTTCTACACGGGAAGAACTCCGGACGCGCTTCTGCGGGGAACGTAGATCTCACCCATCTCAAATCGAGGATACGGATAGAATTGAACCTCCGGCTGACTGATCTCGGCCGGCGCCCCATAAATTAAGGCATTTTCGTTCGGGACGCTAATCCTCCGACGATTATCACTAGAGCCGCGTCGCTGTTTGCGGAGAACGAACAACGGGATTTACTATTGCCATACGGACAGGCACTGGTAAACTGGAAGGTGTTCCCGCGGGCTGCACCCGGCAGATCTATGGGCCCTACCGCGGCGGTAGGTAGCGCGGGCTCCACGGTAGTTAATAGGATTGCTCGGCTCGCGAGCCGTAAAACTCGTGTTAAGTCAATAATCAATTGGCAACGGTCGCGCGGAAGAAGGAATTTGGGTCCGATGCGGATGACTAAGGTCCCGTCCGTGTCACGCACAGATTTGTATTTGTAAGGCGCAGACATGGTTATTATGTATATATATTATAGTTACCCCCACAAATCTCTCGGCTAGTAGGGCCAGCCTAAAGTTTCGGCATGCCGGTAGATCTACTTATTGCTGAGCCCGAGGCGTACATTGCGATCGCAGCCGGGGGGATGGTCGAACAAGCGTTGCGTAATGGATCGTCTATCTACTAATGGTTCTCCCATTAGCCAAATATTCATCCGATCACGTGCGGTCTACTCGATTGGGCTGCCCCGCATAAATTGTCAAGAGTTCGGTCTAGGCGGCCAAACTTTACGATACAGCTATACATGCGTGAACGACGGAGGGGTTCCCCCGCTGGCTGGATAACGCCGTCGCGGCGGCTAATCGATAAAATAAAAGACTCAGTATCGCTTGGGCAGCCGTTGCCGCTCCAACTACCAACAGTAACATAATCGAATCCTTGTCCTACGCGGTGGATCCATGGATCGCGAGCAAGTTGTTGGCTCGGCGGATATTTGTACCATACTACTGCGTCCCGTCGTTGATCAAGTTATAATTCTTTATGAAGGAATGGATTACCGCACAACCCCATTTCGGTTCTAGGTGTGCCAATGCTCCGTCCGATGGAGAGGGTTGATCCCGCTCGGTTCGTATTTCAATGACGGTAGACAGAGATTCCCAATACATGTGTATGAATGGTAAATAAGCCCTGGACGGGGTGAAAGATCCAGTGAAATATTTTCCCCAGTCGGTGGGTGATCCGCGGAGTGATAATCCAACAGCCCTATATCAGCCGCGGAGAGTTCGCCAGCCGATTCATCCGCTCCCGCGCACAACCTCGAATACCATCTTACACCGGGTTATTATCACATGACAGCTTCCCATCTACCCTCTGTACCTGTGCCTCCAGTGGGTCTAGTTCCACCAGCGATCACGATGGCCTTACTGCTCACAAATTTGGAAAGGGACGAGATTGTATGATATCTCGTGTGACATAACTCTGATGATGTATTCCGATTCACTTGTTCGCCCGCCCCTGCCTGATTGTCCGGAGTAGCAATGTATCACATCTACCCCCCTTCGACCCGAACCTCGCGCCGCGGTTCACCGGATTAATGGCTCCCGATCCGGACTCATGACCGCCGGCAGGATCGAATGAATCGAATGATAATATTTGACCGAAACCCAGCCCGCCTGGGGCGTATTTTGTTGGGTCATTATTTTGAACGAGTTCCTAACGAGCGCGTCGGGTTCAGGAATAATGGGTGAACAATCGAACGAAGATCCGCCCGCGACGGGGGATAAAATCATTACCGACCGACCGTATGTTACACATCAGCAGCTGGGGCCCTGATCAAGGGGGGAGGGTAGGAACCACTTAGGATTGCTAACATTCTGTCCCACAAGATTTGAGATATCGGAGACCCCGCTACGACAAACCGGAAATCTGAATGGCTTTGGGTTGAACGTATGGACGGGTATCGAAGAGTGGGTAATTCCTTTTGGGCCCGCGTAACCCTGTTGGGTGCACTCGGGTTTACCCCGGTTGGAATTCCCAGCTACCTTGGTCGAGAGGTAACACCCTTATTGCCGTCCCAGCAGATTCACTCTGTCCCGCAAGGGGTCGTAATGCCTTTCTACGGTATCGTGGGTGTATTCTTCGGCTCCTACCTATGGTGCACAATCCTGCGGAACGTGGGTAGCGGCAATGATAGGTATGACAAGCAAGGCGGAATTATTACCTTGTCGCGTTGGGGATTCCCCGGGGATAATCGTCGGATCTATAATCGGGTACCCATGAAAGATGTACGAGCAATAGGGATGGAAGTTCAGGAAGGTATCCATCCCCGCCGCGTCCCCCACACGAGACTGGAAGGCCCACAAAGTGTTCCCTCGACCCGTCCCGGTGAGTATCAAGCCCCCGGTGATACGGAACGAAAAGCTGCCGAACCTGCTCGCCCCCCGAATGTATCGATTGAAGGGCTCGATCAGGGATAAATAAACCTTTGGACGGATCAGATAGTAGTATCAATTCATGAAGAAATGGACGTCCGAAAATGAGAGTAAGACTCAGATACTAGCCCGAAGGAAGTATGGGGTAGCACTTACGAAACTGGGATCATACCAGCGGGTGGCCCGCCTGCGGTTATCAAACAGCCTCCGTCGTTCCCTGGATAGAGCCTATCAGGTTACCAAGCAGACACGAAATATCTATAAATATTTGCCCACTGAAAAGGTACCGCTTCTGCGGCACCCGCGCTCCCGGCGAGCCATCCTTTCGTACATGAGTACGGAAGTCAGTAGATCAGTATCTATTGTATATCGCAGTGTCTTGAGACGTAGAATCAGCATTTACCCGTTAAACACTGCGAATAAATTTGGATCAACCTCCTCGCTGGAAGCAGTATCAAGTAAATCGGCCGTAGGGGACGATGTCAAACAAGTGTATAGGAGATTAGCTCGGATCGAGGCCACTACGAAGGATTCGGATAATCGAAAATGGGCACCGCGCTCACCTATGCCGGCGGCCGATCCCTTAGGGGGAGTATTTCATTGCGCGGAACCTCAGCGGGTGAACAGCCCGGCGGAATTCGTCGCACATCACGATGGATCCGCCTTCGCGACTGCTGCAACCGGCAGTCCCACAACCGCTCATAGGTTCCGCGCAGAGCTTGGTAGGTCAAGCGCTGCGGCGCTCCAAGCATCGATCCGAATGGCTGAATCACGCAGGAGAAGAGCTCAACCAACGGGCATCGGGCTTTGTTTCATAACCTGCGTAATCCCGATCTCCTTCCCTGGCCGGGGTCTGAAACCCTGGATCGACCATTGGTGGAATACTTATCAATCCGGGGTTCCCCTTGAGTACGGAGACAAGCTAGCCTCGGGCAGGCCGCGGGAAGTGGAAGAACTCCCTTGGTCATACGGAGTGTCGTCAATTCCTGCGGGGTACCGACCTCGAAATCAATGTTTAGTCAACATGAAGTACGAAGGGACGATACGGTTAGTGGAAATGCGCAACGAGGATAGCATTCAGGCTATTCTACATTCATCGATGGGTCTGGTTTATTCTGTCATCTTAAGCGCTTCGTTGATTCCGGATGAAGAAAGGCCTGCCTTTATCAACACGAGGGCACGCGAGTTCGTTCGAAGCTCGAGTGATACAGTGAAAGCTCTCCTCACTCTCTCATTGACCGATCCACGCATTGGGTTCCACCCGCCTCATGGTCGGGGAATAATCATAGATACTCTTTCGGGACATTTGGGATTTGCTCCTAACAAATATGTGACATCTCGTCTCGCCTCAACCTTTCCTGTCATTCCAGATACAGCTTTTAAGTATTGGATTCCTTGCCACCTGAATCGTATATCTCCCCCAATTGCAGCCACTTACCATACTACGAATGAATGAACGACTTATATATTTGTTTGGTACGCCGTCCTTTGAAGCTGCGGGCGAGAATGGATAATGGGCTACCCTCCAAGGGCTGATCGCTCTACCCGCCCTGGATCGATCCGGGGGAGTAGGAGTATACTCTTATTGTACTGACCGATCCTTCGCTAACCCTTGTTGTGCTCCCGCGATGGCATGGCCACGAACATGTGGAGCCCCCCCGCGACGGAACACCCAAGGCATGCATCCACCCCGCGAAAATGAATGTTTGACACAAATAATTGGACCACGTCAAAAAAGACTCATGCCTGGGTTAAGTTGGTGACTCTATCGATCCCGCCCATGATCGTAGTGGGCGCAGCAATAGCTTGGCCCTCTGCCCCGAAAGCATATCCGATCCCCGCGCAGCAGGGTCATGAGAACCCTCGAGAGGCCACCGGGCGTATCGTATGCGCCAACTGTCATTTGGCAAAAAAACCTGTGGATATTGAAGTTCCGCAGTATGTACTACCGGATACCGTACCTGAAGCAGCTGTTAAAATACCTTATGACGCAAGGGTGAAACAGGTATTGGCTAACGGCAAGAAAGGAGCACCGAATGTGGGAGCCGCCCCGATTTTACCGGAAGGATTTGAATTGGCCCCTCCTGACCGTATCACTCCTGAGATTAAGGAGAGAGTAGGTAATCTCTTCTCTCAGGCTCATCGTCCCGATTATAAAAATATTCCGGTGATAGGTCCTGTTCCCGGGTCGAAGTACAGCGAGATTGCGTTCCCCATTCTATCACCGGACCCTGCTACCGAAAGAAGAGCTCATTTTTATAAATACCCCATATATGTGGGCGGCAACAGGGGAAGGGGACAAATTTATCCGGATGGGAGGAAGAGTAACAATACAGTTTACAACGCTTCGGTCACCGGCAAGGTCAGTAAGATTTTGCGCGGGGAGAAGGGTGGGTACAATATAACGATTGATACGGCGGACGGTCGCCCCGTGGTCGAGACTGTGCCGCCCGGTCCAGAGCTCATCGTTTCAGAGGGCGAATTAGTTAAGGCTGATCAGCCATTAACGGATAATCCTAATGTGGGTGGATTTGGTCAGGGAGACGCGGAAATAGTCCTTCAAGATCCGTCACGAGTCCAAGGTCTTTTGCTGTTTCTCGCACCAGTCATTCCGGCACAGATATTTCTAGTACTTAAGAAGAAGCAGTTTGAAAAAGTCCAATTGGCCGAGATGAATCCCCAGCTAGGTATTGGGACTGCTACGCAGCAGCGCTGATTCGTCGAGCCGCCAGGGCATGTAGAATTAGTGACGCGTTATACCATACCGGGTTATAACGCGCCGTGATCGTCAGTCACGAGCCGCCTTGGCATACCTGTATAACGTGGCGATGGCTCGGGCACGGCGGATCTACCAGGAAAGGGAGGGGTAGCGAGACCGGTCGAGGGCCGCTCGTCGGAGAGGGGGCTAAAGCTTGTGAATCGATCATCCGGCGGTCGGTATTCTGCCCCACGCGTACTTAGCCCCTCCCAGTGCGTACCACGCGTCGCACGTAGGGGCATGAGGCAACGGGATAGTGCATACGAGAGCGCCGCTACTGGCGGCAAAGGGAAAGTAAGGGAGGGAATTTTTGCGGTCCAGTACCGAGGACTCTTATGTCGTACAAGCCAGGGGCCGGACAGGAAACCGGTAAGATGCGACGGGACTATTAACTAATACCGTGTGACCTTAGCCCCCGTCTCACGGGGGATTCATCCCGCCCGGATGGTGGCTGCTGGGCAAAAATATCCGCTACGATCATTTATTTCTGATTCATCTGGGCAAGACCGTTTATTTGGAAACTGCGGAATCTGCATAACCAAAGGTGCATAGAGTCGGAAGCATCATAGCGTAATTTCGTCGTTCCGTGCAACCAGTTGGCTCAGCGGATAAATGATGGCGTACCTCACGTTTCACGTTGTCTGGCCCATTCTCCTAATTAATACTGCTAGGTACGTCATTTTGGCTCGACGCTAACCATTGTATATTAAGCCGAGTCTTACGCATGACAGAACCAGCCGCCCTGCTCCTGGGGAACTCCGAAACTGGGGGGTAAAGCTTCACGCATATCTATCGGACCCGGCGTAAACTCACAGTATTCCACTCTTGGGCTTCGGCGGTTAGACAGTAATAAACAGCAGGCTCAGGCAGGTTGAAGCCCTATATATAGGCTCCACCTCCTTCACTCATAGGGACGACCCCAATCCTGGGTGTGAACCGTGGGAAGAGATACCTACTGAACCGATCACAAGGGTACCGACTGCAGTGCCTATCAGCCACGGAGGAATCCTTCCAGTGGTATTAGCCATTTCTCCTACTTCCTCCCATGTCTCACTAGGTAATCATGACGGGGCGTGAACGGTCACGGGCGATCGGAATCCTATCTCTTTCTGTACGAACTGATGAGCCAACTATTCGTCGGCGTTACTGATTGGGAAAATGATTGGGGAGTGAAACAGCAAGTACGAAGATTAGTAACAGCCCCCAATAGAGGCTGGTACGGTTCAGTTCCACACTTTGTTCGTTCGGATTTCGTTGTGTCGTAGCTTCGCGCTCCGGGTTTTCGTATTCGCCGTTGTATAGATTGCATTGCTGATATTGATCCCGGGAGGGAGACCGTAGGTACGGCTGGTCCATGAATAGCCGGCCATCTAACTGTGGGGGTCGGATAAGTTCTATCTATAGTCGTTTTACCTCCTACGAAGGTCCAGTGAATTCATCGACTTGCTCCGATGAATCGAAACGGCCAGTTATTAAAGGGACGTCTCGTCGGCTCTCCGTGAGATACTCATTTGGTCGAGGGCTCCCGAACACGTCGTAGGCCAAGCCCGTACTGACAAATAACCGACCCGCGATGAACAAAGGAGGTATGGTGATGCTATGGATCACCCGGTGTCGAATACTGGTGGTGATGTCGGCGGAGGGGCGTTCTCCCGTGCTCCCAGACATGATCAGTTTGTCTCCGTATTACACATTATTTCCTGCAGCCGATGCGGGGTGGTATCAATTCCACGGGGGAGCGGAACCAGAAGATACGATCCACCGAAATTTCCTTGAAACCTTGTCAGATTGCCAACCTTACGCCGAGGGTATCCCCGAGGCATGCTAGACCAGTATAGCTAGCGTCTATTCGACGTGGCAAGGTAGCTCCAGAGTGGACGGATCGGAATAATCAAATTATGGGATTGCCCCGCCCCATTCCGACGACATTTGAGCACTGTGTCGTCGCTAGCTCGGCACGCAGTTTCCTCTCCGTTCGATCCACTACTGATGGCGATAGGCCACCCGGAACGGAAGCGGGGACTCACCCGCTCTTCGTCCGCCTCAGCACGCGGCACGCATGAATGTGATTCGCACGCGAGGGGGGGCAATCCATGTCAGGTAGTAGTGATTATTCATTGCGGGGCGACGACCCCTTGCCGCGCGCAACACCGCAGAGCGGAATCGATGCTTCGACCGGCGCACAGATCAATCCGTAAGTAGAAACGACCCCTTTCCTGGCCTAGCAACCGCATTACCAAAAGCTCGCCCAAAAAGATTGGGTGCTGGGCCGCTGGAACCTGCGGTGGCGCGCAGACAGAGGTCGGCTGCCTGCCGTAACTACGGTTATGTAAATACCGCGGAACCACGAATCATCTATATGCGAGTGATGATTGCGCGAGGGTCATGTCATGCCCGAGTCCCCCAATATTCGTTAAATGCCGACCGGTCTGGTCATGAGCTAGGGATTAATCCCGCGAGCTCTTACGGCCGAGGGTCACTGGTCCTCCCCTCTTCCATGCGGGCACGAGGTTATTTATTTATCTATATATTTATTTACCTAGGTAGTTGCTCCGCGGCGCTGTATACTGAATCCGTGACCATTGCTAGGAGTTCCCGTTACCGTATCATGTCCACCATACTCAATCACCCGGGATTTCCTCCGGTTGCATCAACTTCAGCCCTAGCTCCCTTCATTGGTCTTAATAAGACAAGGATTCTTCAGGACCGGTAGAGATACTATATAAGACAGATCCGATCAAGGTAATTTGTTCTGCACGCGAAATGAAATATTGGCCCGAAGGATCTGCCGGCCGCCCCGCAAGTGGATCCATATATAGTTCTTGAGACTCGGTGCATAATAGGGTACCATCTAGGTTAGATATTATCCTTGTTGGCTCTCGGGGGGAGAAACGGTTGAAGCCCCACCATCCGGAACCGTACCGGGTTTGACCCCGATAACTCCAGCTGGGCTCTCTGTAACTGCGTATCCGCAACATCGTCGTGGTGATCGGCAATTGGATCGATGAGGTATTCGATGACGTTCATCATAATACTGCACCCGCTCTGCCTCCCGGTACTGGATAAACCGGAACGGGTGTGTGCACCTTTGGTCAGTACAATACGAAGGAACGAACGGGAACGACTCGCGGCGGTGCATTAGCCAGTACGACCGGGAATTGAGTGGTCTCCCAATACACACGGCATTATTGGTCGCGCTCTGTAGGATTCGAACCTACGACATCAGGTTTTGGAGACCTGCGTTCTACCGGACTGAACCAAGAGCGCCTGCTTCCCCTTGTATTCGATCGAATCAATGCGATTGATATATGGAAAGTTTAGTGACGACCCATCCATGTCAGGTCGATGTTCCGTAAATAAATAAGCCCCTCCGCCCGCGCTTGGGGCAGCGCCCTCGCGAGGCATATAGGAGTGGCAGAATTCGAACCCGTGGCATTTTGTACCCGAAACGAATACTTGACCGAGTCGTGCTACGCGCATCCCTGCTGATGTCACCACACCTCACCCATATCTATTGTACTTTCCTAGAGCTGTTACGCCAAACCGACCCGCTGCTGGGCAGGCGGCCAGCACCGCTAATCTGGCCAGCTCTTGCGTTTGCATCGTACGGGACGGTACCGCTCCTGTATTTGAAAGGAGAAACATTCTTTCTTCCGCGCGTAACATCCGGCGGCCACGCAGTTTTTTGTGCGTGGGTAATAGCATCCGCAGTGTATCCGATTGATCTGCCTCGCGCCCTCCGGAGGGGAGCTCTTTCCAGTAATTCCGAATTTGGGTAAACTATCTCAGATTTGGCTCAAGTCGGGTAACTATCCATTGATCGGGCAACGAATGAGAAGGGAGGAACTTACGACGCAGGATGTCAAAACATATCTATCCACAGCGCCTGTTCCAGCCACGTTGTGGTTCGGATCTTTAGCTGGTTCATTGATCGAAATTAATCGTTTCTTTCCGGATGCATTAGTCCTCCCTCCCACTTAAGGGTCCCTCCCCATTGCGCTTAGGCTACCACATTTCCTGCGTCAACCTTGGTTGGTAGGAATCCTCCCAGTACGAATCGGACCCATATACCATTCCAAGAGACCACGGATATAATATAGGGAAGCTCGGTAAGTCGATTTCGTCGGTGGGAAGGGGTATATGGAAGGAGGGCGGAGATTTATATAGACCAAGCGTCATCTCTAACTATTGCGGATGCAGTGCCCAGGAAGATTGGTAGGCAGTATGGAGGAGGGAAGTCTCGGGCGAAAGGCTACTCTCTTCTATATTCCCCACCAAGGTCCCCGCCCTTAAACCTTGCTTGACGCCCCTGCTCGGTAGGAGATTAATCACGCCCGAGGGTAACAAATGCTCTGTAATCCGGGTGCGTAACAACGCCGGTGTAAATAAAATCGGGTCGGGTATTTCTGGATACACGTGCATTCAGAAGAATCGGCGCGATGGACCCAACCAGATGGAACTGCAAAAGTTTCGTCCCCGCTGTCGCCGGCGTACCACCCCGCCCGCGGAGAAGTTAGAGAGTAGAGATTTTACGAGGTTAAGATCATGGGTAGAGCCACAAACGTTTCCAAGTTGTCTCGTAGACGTCTGCCGCCGGTCGGGCCAGAAGAAGCTGTTGATTATAAAAATATGAGTCTGCTTCGGCGGTTCATCGGGAAGCGAGGGGGAATATTGCCCAAGCGAATGAATGGATTGACCTCGAAGCAACAACGGCTAATGACTAATGCTGTTAAGCGAGCTCGCATACTAGCTCTGTTGCCTATAGTTAATGACGAAACTTAATTGGTTTCACTTATGTATAGGGCCCCCTGATCATTACTAGCTTAGTCGAGGCACGTAAGCCATATTCTCAAGCGTAGTAACCTCTCCAGCCCGGTCAGCAAAATTCGTTCACTCATAACATTAACATTCGTCGGAGCGAATCCCTGGGGCCGCCAGGAGGGGTTACTTCACCCCCTGTCTTCGCCGCCCCCTAGGATCATGGTGAAGCTATTGGTATCTAGCACAGCCATCTGCGCAAGTATTTTACGGTTTGGCAAAATTTGGTTGTTGGACAAATGCCAAATGGATTCGGAGTAGGAGACTCCGGCATTCCGAGCTGCCGCATTGACACGGGCGATCCATAGACGTCGAAACTCTCTCTTACGTTTGTATCTGTCTTGCTTAGAGGAAGCCAGAGCCCTGACTACCTGCTGGTTACTAGCTCGAACGATCCTCGAATGAGCTCCTCGAAATCCTGACGCGAGTTGAATGATATTTCTTCGATGTCTTCGAGCCACGTAGCCGCGTCTGACTCTGGTCATTGTTGCTCACCTCGGTAAACGAATAAGTAAATAAATCACTAACCGCCGGATGCTCGGGCGGGTAGTAAGCAATGGTGCTCCCATTTATTCTCTGTTGATCATCCATTCATCAGTATCTATATATGCATCTACCCATATCTATATATCCACTCCCGATTGGGAAGCGAGTGGGGGCGGGGCATCTGCCCCATCAGGATTGGTATAATATTCCAATGAGTCAAAATAAATTCGGCTCATCCCAGGAGCTCGCCCAGCCCGCTATCCCGTTTTCCGGGCCCGCGTTCATTATTGAATAAGTATGATACCACGAAAATGACTTCCCGCGCATTAGGCGTAAAAATAGATGCTTCATATTCGTCGTTACCTCCGTCGGAGGATGACACGAATCCCCCAGGTGCAGGTTCGTCCGAATGAAGGGTTCGGCTCCCGCTACTATGCATGACTTTCTCCATCCAGGGATCCATAGGATCGGGCGGCGTCTACGCAGAAGGAATGCACGGATCAATAATATAATCTGGCGTTACCATTGGATCCACCAAAGGTAAGGGCTCATTTTTTTTGCGCAGGCAGGCGGACAAGCAATATATAGAGGGGGTAGGCCTATCGGCCGCGGGGCAAAGGCGCGACCTTAAGTCAACAGGAAGTCGTAGGGTAGCATGGGCATATTCGACTCCATTCCATGCGAAAGAAATTACCACGGCGCGAACCAAAACAAGATGATGGGATCCCTGAAGAGTACGAGGTCTAACACGCAGAGGTTCGTAGTGGGGAGGCGGCGCCCCATTTGTTTGGAGCACCGCCCACGGATCCCCCATGGTAATACATTCGATACGCATGCGTACACTTCAACTCATCGATCATCCGTTCCGAGGCGTGATAGGCGCACGCAGTTTTAACCCTCTAAAGGAGTTCACTCCTTACCATGGAAAAATGAAAGGGTCGATCCATCTACTAACCGCCCAAGGGGTTCGCATGGGTCTCTAAGACTACAATATCGATAATGCCGTAAACCCTAGCTTCTACTGCTGACGTGAAAACATCTCTTTCCATATCCTCGGATACTATCCACAGTGGTTTCCCCGTTCTCTGCGCATAAATCTTGGTGATGCAGTCACGAAGTTTCAATATCTCTTCCGCCTCCATAAGGCATTCCCCCGCTTGCCCCTCGTAGAACGAGCTAGCAGGTTGATGAATCATGACTCTAGCATGGGGCAGCGCTATGCGTTTGGCAATTTCTCCCCCTGTTAATACGGAAGATCCCATCGAGGCGGCCAACCCTATGCAAATGGTGTGCACGTCCGGCACCACAAATTGCATAACATCATAAACAGATATTCCCGCCAAGACTGCCCCTCCTGGAGAGTTTATATATAAATAAATATCCTGACTTCTATTCTCCCCGTTCAAGTACATCGTAATACAGATAAGTTGATTGGCAATCTCGTCATCCATGTTCTGGCCTAAAAATAACAACCTTTCTCGATAAAGTCGGTTGTATATGTCGATCCAAACCATATCTTCCTCTCCGGATATTCGGTAGGATACTTTTGGGACGCCGATGGGCATTTGTTTATCTTATAGGAATCAGCATGACTTCTCCCTGGACCGAAGGCGCGTCGGCGATACGATATTTGTGGGGGCGTGGCGCCTCCGCACATTCCATCGGTCATATGCGGATCCGGGTCAACAACTGTATGGTACTACGACCGGGCTGAATCTGACTGTAGTGTATAGATTGAAATTAGCGACCACGCCACGTGCGGCGGACCAGTAAGCCGTGATCATTTTTGTCAATCGATCAGGTGGCAACGGCTACGCACAATGTAATATAACATAATATATGCCAGGGGGACCTTGGCCAGTTGGCCGCCACCCCGTTGTGGCAGCCGTCCCCTCCGCCATTCGTGGCCAGTCCATCGCCAATGCACTTCGATGCTGTGCTAATAAACTAACGGCCGGCCCGCCATCCGAAGGTTGAGTACTCAGCCCCGTAACATAAATAGCGGGGAGGGACATGTCGGGGGATCATATATGTATGAGGAGACGGCGGGTCATCACACGCTCGGATTAGTTGGTCGGATATGGCGACTCTTTTAGACTAGGCACCTGTTATGCGCCGGTCGACGGGAGTAGTGTCGACTCCAAGCGTACGCGCGAAGCGCACTTATTTACGAGGGCGGGCCTTCATTGCATACTTTAATAACATGAAATTTCTCCGCGGCTGACATGAAAACTTCCCCCTGACCGTCCGTTCCCAGCGACGAGTTACTATCACCGAAACACCCATTTCTTCCGTTCCCGCCCGCTGCCCTCATCGCCGTAAGTGGTACCAATATCCCCATTGCTATGCCGGATCAATGGGTGCTAAACTATCTGCGCCAACCCCTCGTGCGTTGCATGGGGAATAGTCGGTTCGTCCGACGACAGGGGGAGAGATATCTAACGAACAAACGGATGTCGTAGATCCATCCCCGAGTGACTTAGTCACGTGGTATAGTTCTTAATTCAATGCGAGAAAGTCACGTAGTGTCCACCCCTCTTCCGAGAAAGGGGCATACGCACGGGTCTGCCCTGGTATCGCGCCCATACCGTCGTCTTAAATGATCCCGGCCGTTTGCTTTCCGTACACCTAATGCACACGGCGCTAGTTTCTGGTTGGGCTGGTCCAATGGCCCTGTACGAATTGGCAGTTTATGACCCATCCGATCCTGTGCTTGATCCAATGTGGAGACAAGGCATGTTCGTTATACCCTTTATGACCCGTCTAGGAATAACGGAATCGTGGAGCGGTTGGAGCATCGCAGGCAAAACCGTCACTAATGCAGGTATTTGGAGTTACGAAGGCGTGGCTACTGCGCATATTGTGTCATCCGGCTTGTTATTTTTAGCGGCTATCTGGCATTGGGTATATTGGGATTTGGAAATATTCAGCGATGAGCGTACAGGAACATTTGCTCTAGATTTGCCTAAGATCTTCGGGGTTCATCTATCCCTATCGGGAGTACTTTGCTTTGGATTTGGCGCATTTCATGTCACGGGTCTGTTCGGCCCAGGAATCTGGGTGTCTGACCCTTACGGGCTGACCGGACGGGTAGAACCAGTAGCTCCAGCATGGGGAGCCGATGGTTTCGACCCTTTTGTCCCGGGAGGGATAGCTTCCCATCATATTGCAGCAGGTATATTAGGTATATTAGCCGGTTTATTTCATCCGAGTGTCCGCCCCCCTCAACGATTATACAAATTATTACGTATGGGTAACGTCGAAACCGTTCTATCCAGCAGTATTGCCGCTGTGTCTTTCGCAGCTTTCATTGTCGCCGGAACCATGTGGTACGGCTCCGCGACCACTCCAGTAGAACTATTCGGTCCTACTCGTTACCAATGGGATCAGGGATTCTTCCAGCAAGAAATAGATAGGAGGGTCCGATCCAGCCGCGCGGAAAATATAGGGCTGTCTGAAGCTTGGTCAAGGATCCCGGAGAAATTAGCCTTTTACGATTATATTGGAAATAATCCGGCCAAAGGGGGTTTATCCAGAGCAGGCGCGATGGACAGCGGAGACGGAATAGCTGTCGGTTGGTTAGGCCATGCCGTCTTCCGGGACAAGGAAGGACACGAGCTCTTCGTACGTCGTATGCCTACCTTTTTCGAAACATTCCCCGTAGTTTCAGTGGACGAGGAAGGAATCGTGAGAGCCGATGTTCCATTCAGGAGGGCAGAATCCAAGTATAGCGTTGAACAGGTGGGCGTAACCGTCGAGTTTTATGGCGGCGAACTCGATGGGGTTAGTTTCAGCGATCCCGCCACGGTTAAGAAATATGCTAGGCGCGCCCAGTTAGGCGAGATTTTTGAATTCGACCGCGCGACCTTAAAGTCCGACGGTGTTTTTCGCAGTAGCCCTAGAGGTTGGTTCACTTTTGGTCACGCTACATTCGCCCTCCTTTTCTTTTTTGGACATATTTGGCATGGCGCCAGAACACTGTTCCGAGATGTTTTCGCCGGTATAGATCCCGATCTAGACGCTCAAGTTGAATTTGGAACGTTCCAGAAATTAGGAGACCCAACTACGGAAAGACAATCGGTATTGTGATATAGGTAGACGGTAACCGCTCAGCTTGTGGGGCAAGCTCCACCCATATCTATTGCGGATACGCTGGCTGGGCTGCCCCCCCAGCCGGGGAGTACGGAAGCTGTTACGTCGCTCTATAAGATAGCACGAAAGCCAACCCCACACCCACCGTACACGAAAATGAAGTCCATGGAAGCATTGGTTTATACATTCCCGCCGGTGAGTACTTCGGGAATAATCTTCTTCGCCATCTTCTTCCGGGAGCCACCCAGAATTAGTAGCGACAAATAAAAAATAATCGATGAGTTGCCTCACCTAGCGCCCGACCTTCCCGCCTATGTATGGGCGGGAAGGTCGTTCATAGCAAAGGGTTAATCCCCGTGCTCCCTAGAAGGATCTCTAAGTTCTGCGGAAGGTTGCCCGAAGGCGGTGTACGGAGCATGACCGGTGGAGCTCACGGGTGAGCGGGGTATAGAGGTGGCGACCGGAATTGCAGTTTCCATTGCTGGGTGGTCCCGGGAGGATTCGTTTCCATTTCCGGAATGATAGTACACAAAGCCAACAAGTTCCAAATATGTAATGAGTTTCACGGCCACACAGATCGATGGTAGAACTAATCCCGGTATCGAACCGAGACGAACTAGTTTAGGAAATTTATTGAAACCCCTGAATTCAGAGTATGGAAGGGTGGCTCCAGGGTGGGGCGCTGCACCAGTAATGGGCGTCGCGATGGCACTATTCGCGGTCTTTCTAGCCATTATCTTGGAAATTTATAATTCCTCCGTTCTGGTGGATGGAGCCCCAGTGAGTCGGTGATGACCGCCGGTACATATGAAACGGATATTTGTGCATCCAAAACATCTTAGCTCCGCGGAAGCTGCAGCGGACCCAGCAAATACGAAATGGGCGACGACATAGCCCGCCCAGCCTGTAATATCCGGGCCGAGAGCCGAACCGACGCGGCAGCCTAATCGCGCGACTATCCAATGATTAAAGGATTCCCGGAATATGGGTGTGCGACTTGTTGAAACCAATCCCATTGAGGGTACGAATTGATCCGTCACCTACCTGGTAGGGAGAGACCACCTTGCCGCTGGACACGGGGGGAGTTGTTAGCACGCGGAGCGCAAGGTCCACGGGAGCACTCGATGACAAGGGGATTGAAACTATGGTCAATCGCATACCTACCACAGTTTCGTCATTCCTCACTAGTCTGACTCGGTAAGTAACTCCTTTTGTTGTCGGACGAGGATTATTCAACGATCCCGTTACCGCGACTCCATCTAGTTATACTCATGCTTGATAGGTTGGAGTATCTCACCGTGCGCGGCCAAGTCGGTGATACTGTAGAAGCTTATCACCCAATGAGCCTCTTCAGGGGACAGCTCACCGGAATATGGTAGAGACCCAAGGTTTAATATTTACCAGCCGGATTGTCAACAGGGTAATCCCTGCCCCATATTTATATACGCAAACGGATAAATGGTGATGAGGGCTAAGATTGTTCTAGAAGCTAGTGGATCTGAAGGGGGCCGACTCGGGAACAGGGCAATAAGGAGAAGCCCGATTGGCGAGAAGCCGCCTTACACGAATTGAAGTATGACGTTGCTCGCGTAAACTTCGATTCTGTATGAACGAACTAATATAGGTATAGGGGAAGCATTTGAAGAGCGCGCCAACTACCACCAGGGAGAGAACAGCAGGACATGTCCTCCTTATATGCACAAGCCGTGTGAAGGGAAATTCCCATGCACGGTCTACGTGGGGGGAGAGCGCCGAGGGGCACACCTATCTTCTCGATAAGGTATATGATCGGTTCGAGGAGCGTCTAGAAATTCAGGCGATTGCGGATGATATTACTAGCAAATATGTTCCTCCCCACGCTAACACACCCTATTGCCCAGGGGGAATTACTCCGACCTGCCTCCTGGTACAAGTAGCCACAGGTTTTGCCATGACCTTCTACTACCGTCCGACTGTTGCAGAAGCTTCTGGCTCCGTTCGATACACGATGACTGAGGTCAACTTTGGCTGGTTAATACGATCAGTCCATCGATGGTCGGCGAGTATGATGGTTTCGATGATGATTTTGCACGCACCTCGCGCCCACCCCACAGGCGGATTTAAGAAACCTCGCGAATCGACTTGGGTCACGGGCGTAATCCTGGCTGTATTAACCGTATCCTCCGGTGTGACAGGTCATTCCTTACCTTGGGACCAGATCGGTTACTGGGCCGTTAGAACTGTGACAGGCGTACCTGAAGCTATCCCCGTAATAGGATCTCCCTTGGTCGAGTCGTCACGTGGGAGCGTTAGTGTAGGTCAATCTACATTGACTCGTTTCTACAGTTTACATACCTCTGTATCACCTCCCCTTACCGCCGTATCCATGCTGATGCACTTCCCGACGATTCGTAAGCAAGGTATTCCAGGTCCTTCACAAGTTAAACGGGGTTTGCCGCGCTCGCGCTCCCACAGGGATAAATAAGTACCCGGTGTAACAACCCCATAAAAAGCCTACCGCGAGCCCCGATTATCCCGTTGCCGCAGATATTTGCCCTGAGCAATCAAGATACTATGGATCAAGATCTTCTTCGAATTCTGTTGGGGCTCGGACCAATAACTGAGCGATAGAGGGTCCCTCACATATAGAGGATGGATTACGGGGGTGTGTGACTCGAACTCGTAAATCGGCTTTGCAGATACCCTATAAGATCTGTCGCGTCGACGTCTGAAGAATAGACGCGTCTCTGCCCTGACCTCGCTCCTATCCGTCGATAGGGGGGTTGAAACTCGGGCTCCGAAAAAAGAATGGCTCCCACGGTCAATACATTTCGACCTCGTAAAACCCGACGTGCGGCGTGACCGCTAGTTAGTTGGCTCAACCCCGCCCCGCTCTTGAGCGGCGGTAGAGGTATTTAGATACGGTGAGGGAACGCATTCATCCCCGTTGCGCCCTTGGGCGGACCAGTATCCGGGGTGGCAAAGAACCTAAAGAAACAACGGGGGAGCCGGAGTATGAACAAGTGAAAACCCATTATGTCCCAAATCTATCTCGGAATTTTCGGACGGAAGAAGTCTAGTGACTTATAGGTGAGAAGACTACCCATGAAGCAAGAAGCTTGCCCGCTTGGATATTGAGCAACTTTGGATTGGGCCAAGTTCCGTCGCCCCAGAATCCTTGGGCGGTGAGGGTCATCCGAGCGAGGGGGATTGTTCCGCGATCTATCTTCCGGTTATCTCGCCCATGGCGGAACGTGGCAGGAATGATAGTTGTTGCTTGAGCCGGACGAGCAAAACTCCTCATGCCCGGTCCCACAAGGGGGGGAAAGAACGAATCGAGTCTTTACCTATCCCAACAACGAAAAAACCTGACTTGAGTGATCCTGTATCAAGAGCTAAACTGGCCAAGGGCATGGGGCACAATTATTACGGAGAACCCGCCTGGCCTAACGATCTCTTACATACTTTCCCAGTAGTAATCTCGGGTACCATCGCGTGCATCACGGGTTTGGCGGTTCTAGACCCGTCTACGATTGGGGAACCCGCGAATCCATTTGCAACTCCCTCAGAAATACTGCCCGAATGGCATTTCTTTCCGGTACCCCAAATACTCCGTACAGTGCCTAATAAATCACTAGGGGTTCTTTCAATGGCTGCAGTGCCCGCGGGACTACTGACAGTACCTTTCTTGGAAAATGTTAATAGATCTCAGAATCCATCCCGTCGCCCGGTAGCTACAACAGTGTTTCCAATTGGTACCGCAGTGGCACTTTGGTTGGGTATAGGGGCAGCTCTGCCCATTGACCAATCTCTGACTTTAGGTCTCTTCCAAGGTTCGCTATTATCAGCCCTTACCCAGTAGGTCCCCCGCCCGATCCCCATCCCCTCCCAATCATGCACCTACTCACCAATGAACCCCTGCCGTCAGCTCTGTGCCATTGGGTTGGAAAGCTGTCCGCGCGAAAACTTCGATAGTATTATATGCTGGTCCCACATCCCATGATCGTGGTATAGGTTGGCAATGAAATGAATGTTAATCCCAGTCAAAACGATTCAATAATAGAAACTTCGGCCGCCGGTCCGGTAGTACAAACAGGGACACCGGTTGTTTCGCCCATTGATCCAGATTTCGTTGTGGCATGGGTAAGTGAGTTGTAGCACGTCCATAGGTGGTCGCCGTATGTATTTGCGTATGTATGCGGGGTAGCACAGAAATGTCGACATCCATGCTCCGACCATTGCTCCTCCGATCCACCTGCTGCGGCGCAGGTCCCGCCGCGGCGACAGACGCCTCCGCCCTATTCCGCCATGTCGGGATTTCTTATATGTCTTCCTTAAAGTTCCTACATCCATCTCTGGCTCGCTTGACGGATGGATGTTTGCCCCGGCTACGCCCGGAGCGGCGGGTCACGAATAAGGAGTCTTCCTTGCCATAACATGTACGGGAAACCAGACCAGCCGCCACGTCAGTTATTGATCGATTGAGATTCCCGGCCCGGTTCAGTATTCCATGCGGTTACTGAGCAATCTAGCCCGCCCAATAGAGGTGGAAGAATGAAGAGTAACCCCGGAGCAGGAGTGGCAGTGGTGCCTAGAATCGGTCATTCCCACTCCCTGGTGGCTGACTGCGCAACCGCGCGCGGCGGTGAGGGGGTAAGCTTATTACGGGGCGGGCGAACCTGGGGTTGGTTCAGGTGCACACACCTTCCGAGAATAGTTCCATCGCGAAGGAACTGAAAAGGTTTATTAAATTCCGAGAGGCCTTGCGGATCGCCCCCTTAGGAGTGATACTACCATCGGTCCATATCTCGAGCAAAAGCATTTCCTTCGTCATCCCCCCGCTGTGGTTCTCGTAGCAGTGAATACTATAATTCACATTTCGGACAGGCATGGATACGGCATCCAACGAAAAATCTCCCTTTCGGTGCTCTACCATATTCTGTCTGCGGTATCCACAGCCTTTCTCGATCCTCAGCCCAATATTCAATTGAATTTTCTTAGTGACGGTGGCTATATGCTGCGCAGGATCAACTACTCTAACGAAGGGTGACAATACAATGTCATCGGCAGTTACCTTCGCTGGCCCGGCGATAGATATGTACGCCTCTTGTACCACAGGGGGATTACCTCCAAGCACAATGTCTTTCAGATTCATCAAAATATCATGCACCGACTCCTGAACGCCTGCTATTGCGGCACATTCATGGTTGATCCCTGGTGGAAAGACCACGAGTGTAATACACGCTCCTTCCAATTCTCCCAGCAATGCTCTGCGCATGGCGATCCCGAGGGTATTAGCTTGGCCCACCCCGAGTGGGGATACGACGAGACGACTATAATAAAGATGCTCACCATCAACCTTGAATTCAGTGCACCTCTGGTACGCGGGTCCCGCGGTTTGTGGTACTGTGTCCATATTAGATTAGAACCATTCACAATTAAATTTCCCTCTATCTCGGGTCCACCCGTTCATACATATCTTCTCCTCGGAGGTCTACATCCATTGTGGGGCATCGGAGTTATGTCGCGCACAAGGCCTAAAACTATACCGCTTCCGCAAAGGGCTCTCAATGCTGTATCTCGTCCCGGGCCTGGACCCGTTATAACTACTTCGGCCCGTTCGACACCCCGGTCAATCAATGTTCGAATAGCGCTATCTGCTGCAGTACGAGCGGCGAACGCTGTACTTTTCCTTGCGCCCTTGAAGCCACAAGCACCGGCGGAAACCCAAGAAACCACTCGGCCTTTCGCATCCGCAATAGTGACAATGGTATTATTAAGGCTTGCCCGAACGTGGATGACTCCCTTGGATACCCTCTTACGCTTACTTCCACGCGTGACACTAATCTTTTTCATGATTGAATTGTTCCCATTGCCTAAATTTTCGCGTACGAATGCAAGATTGTTCATCGTTACACTAGAGGAAGGAGCATCGAGTCATTTTGCTTCGTAGGCTAAGTAAACATTGCTATCTCTGCCTTTGCTTATGCCTCGGATCGGGGCAAACTACTACAATTCTCCTTCGTCTACGGATTAGTCGACAATTTTCACAAATCTTGCGGACGGAAGCACGGATCTTCATGTTGGTAGTCCTTATCCTAATAGGGTGGTCATCGGCTCATGCTCAAGGAATATCTCCCATATCATGCTTGTCCTAAACGGACCCACGAACGATATTTTGCTCGGGAAGCTTTTGTCGTGCATTCTCCGTACCCAGTATTGTATTGGCAAATGTTATTCCGAAAAGGTTGCGGGGGCGTTAAACCCGGTCACCATTCGATGCTTTGGAACGAAGCCGATAGATTATACGTCCCTTGGTTGAATCGTAAGGGCTCAATTCTACTTTCACTCCGTCTCCTGGTAGTATTCGTATATAATTACGTCTAATCCTCCCCGAGACGTGAGTCAAAACCTGACATCCATTATCCGGACAAACTCGAAACGTGGCATTGGGAAGCGATTCAATAACGACTCCCTCCATTTCTATCAAATTATGTCTCTTCGTCAAGAGGAATTTCTCCTTTTTAATCAACTTTCGTCCGTATCTATAACAGTTTGGGTTTCCGTTCGGCCATGATCAAAATAGTTCCTCGTACAGGACGGAGTCTGAATTACCGCACGTAAAACAGCACCTCTCCCCCAATCCGCTTTTGCCGGGCCTCCCGATCCGTAATGGTTCCGCCGGGAGTTGAAAGAATTACCGTTCCCATTCCACCCAACACTTTAGGTATATCCTTATGGTTGGGGTATACCCTTAAGCCAGGTCTGCTCATACGTTTCAGAGTAGTTATGCGTGGTTTCCTAAGTCTCCCCTTGTACCCAAGGGTCAGGACTAGTAAATGGTTCGTACCTTCTCGATGTTCCCTGAGGTTCTCCAAATAACCTTCTTCTACGAGGATCCCTACGATGTTTTTAGTTATATTAGTAGCTGGTACTCGAACAGTCTCCGCCTTCCCCGATATCGCGTTCTTCATAGCGATTATCATACTGTCAAGGGCATCGTTGCTCATGGGGGGAGAGTATTGCCAATATGGGTAAGCGTGTTTCTCTTCCTCGGAGAAAGGATTTGCCTGGTCGGGATGCGGTACACATATTTGCGGCGCGTAAACACGAATATACCTTCCTTACACTCGATCAAGTTCGTAATACAAGTTTCGGTGGGCGAGGCGCCGGGATAAATAATTAATGGACCCGATTAGATAATCAAGAATTATGTTCGGCACGGAGTGACCCCTTGCGCGGCGCCACGTGAGGCACCCTATCCCCCATGGGTTGGGCAGACCGCGGGAAGATAATTAGCCGCGGCCCTGCCTGACTCGTACCGTCCGTAGTTATCGGGCCTCGGCCGCTCTATATCTTTACGAGTCTCGCCCGTCACGAGGCATGATCGATTTGCTGTGACATGCTAAGGCTTACCGCTCCTCGTAATACCTCGGGGGCTAGGGAAACAGCTACCGCGAGACTTGATTCACCTAATTCCCGATCGGGCTGAAGACCCGAGTCACATTGTTATTTCTATCCCCATCGGTTTGGTATGTTGTCGTCGAATTGTATCGTATTGTAATCCCGCCGCTGCGCCCGAGGCCCTTTTGATTACGTGCTTTTACGGCCCTAATCACTTCCGAGACCTCTCTCGTGAGGCATATTTGGTACCGCCTCTTCGACCAAAGCTAAAGCTGCGCTGCTAGCATTGTTTTTGCAACTATGTATGAGCTCTCGGAGCTCGGACACGCATCGATTTCCTAGCACCGTCATTCATTGTTTGCCGCCCACGTTCGGCCAGATGGATCGTTCCGAGTCCCATTTTCCCTTTCGGGGATCTCTCTCATCCTTACGGAGGTGGAATATGTTCAGCGCCCCAATATACCGAGGGTACGCTCATTCGTTAGATGCAAGAGCATCCCGAAGCAACTTATATTTTTCGTTCATCGGGTGCTCGTGGGTCCGCGTCGTCTTCGCGGGTAAGGAACTGGGTGCGCACAGGCATTTTGTAAGCAGCTATTCTCGTCGCCGCTTTAGCAACATATTCCGGTACTCCGCCCATCTCGTAGAGTACTCTACCTGGTTTAACGACGGATACCCAATATTCCGGAGAGCCTTTTCCTGACCCCATACGTGTCTCCGCGGGTCTCATGGTGATGGGTTTGTCGGGAAATAAACGTATCCATATCTTTCCGCCGCGGCGGGCATAACGGGTTATCGCGCGCCGCCCTGCCTCTATTTGCCTGGATGTGATCCAGGCGGGTTCAAGGGCCTTGAGGGCAAACCTACCGAAGCAGATACGATTTCCCCGAGCAGATATTCCTTTCAACCTACCGCGATGCTGTTTACGAAACTTCGTTCTTACGGGGTCACAGTCGATGACCCCTTGGTGTTCCGTCTCTGCTTCAAAATCGGACGCGAGGGTTTACCCTCATCCGGCTCCTCGTGAAGATATCGTTGCGTTACAATAATTGCGTCCTGCCCGGTACTAATGAATGACGGAAGTATCGCCATATCTTACGCGCGTATGGATGGACAAACCAAAATCAGATTGACTCGTTCGTGCGTGAAGGAAGGTCAGTCCGCGCTGTCGATGGATGAGAATCTTGCGGCTGGCAGTTACCTTCCACGCCTATTGACTGGCCTCCACCGGTCTTTGATGACCAAGGTGATTCGGTCCCCTTGTGCTGCTCACTCGGGATTAAGCCAGCGATATTTTGTTTCACGGGCGGATTCGCGCCCCCGGTGGACTCTTCACCGCAGATAGGTGGGTCTTTAAGAGCCGGTCAGGTTACCCCCCCTGATTGCGGCTCCTGGATATATAATTTTCCGCGGCTCCCTCCGCCATCCCATTCCGAGGGCGATAAAGTATTATTCATTCTCCACCCTTCGCCCGCGAATCCCGTCGTTCCCACAGCTCCCGGTTGCCGATTAGGTCGTTCCTCCGCGGCGAAGCCTTCTATACGTTCTCTCTATTTACGCCTCGCGGCAAGGGTCAACCATATTAGTATTCGTCGACCCAAGGCTTCTCATTACATTGGAATACTTTAGGTACATGAACCAATAAATTCCATGCCTGATTGCGCCGCCCATCGAAGGGTAAGCGTTATCCGACCATACGTTATGCAGAACATCCTCGAGATCCCACTCTCTGGGCAACAGTGCAACTCCTCGCTTCGCGAATAGAACTTTATCGGGGGGAAGAGCTCCCAGCAGCCAAGACTACCTGGTTGGTATAGCGGGACCCCAGCGGTACGGGGCGGTGAGTTGGGTTCAGCCCGCGGCCGGTTTGACCGTCCGGCGGGGTATCAATTCCCTGGCCCCTTATCCACCGGCCCAAGGGACTACGATCGAGACGAGTCGCACACTAAGCATGGCGACTTATATAATACGATGTTGTTTCGCTAGCATATTACGATTCTGTGTGTCACCTGCCGCGTCCATACCGTAATTTTGGGATCGCCGAAAAACCCTCACGGATAGGCGCAATTCATTCAATCTTGCTCAAAAGCTTGTGCCAGTCACTTCTTACTTTGCGCGTAATGGATCGAAAAGGTTCAGCATTTAGGCCCATCCTTTAGGACCCAAACTTTTATTCCCAGTACCCCGTGAATGGTTTGAGCCGGGTAGTAACAATAATCAATTTGGGCCCGCAGGGTTTGCAGGGGGACCCTGCCCCCCCTGGCCCATTCGACACGAGCGATTTCGGCTCCGTTTAGACGCCCCGCTATCTGTATTTTGATACCCTTACGACCATTCTTACTCGCCAATTCGATCGCTCTTTTCATAGTTCTTCTAAATGCAACCCGGTTCCTTAGTTGCGAGGCCATATATTTTGCGAGTATACTCGGTTCCCCATAAGGTTTTGATATTCCCGTCAGAGTTACGTGAACCCTTCCAATCTTATCTGATAAAATTTGTTGCACATCTTTCCCTAATTGTTCAATCCCCCGGCCATGGCTCTTGATCAGCACGGCTGGGGATTCTGTACGTATTTCCACTAAAAGCAAGTCGGTTTTTCTTCCAATATCAACGCGTTCAATTCCCTCCGCGCCATCCCTGGAATCGGAGTTCCGTATACGGCCACGTACGTAAGTTTCGACACAATCACGTATCTGCTTATCTTTCGCAAGATACTCGGGATAAATCTTTGGTTTTGCGAACCAGTCAGAATGATAATTTTTAGTGATGCCAAGCCGGAACCCAAGTGGGTTAATCTTCCGTCCCATGCGCTCCCTACCCTCCTGGTGATACTATCGACGCAATGCAATATGGTTCTACTGATCGATGCGCTCGTCTCTCCGCATACGTCCATGCCTTACTGCGGGGGCGACATTACAGGTATGCCTACGCATCGGATAAGCGCGGCCTTGGGCTCTGGGCCTGATTCTTTTATAGTACTTTCCTCTACCCACCTCAGCCCTGCCTACGAATAGTTCAGCTTTGCTAAGGCCCGCGGTTCGGCCAGCGCTCGCAGCTGCTGAAATTAGTCGTAGAACGGGCGAACATGCTCGATAGGGCATAGATTCCAATATCATAAGTGCTTGTTCATACGAACGATAACGAATTTGATCGGCCACCCTGCGCAGCTTACTGGCAGAAATATTTATATGTTTGGCCTTTACCCAAACCTCGGGACTCAACGAGCCGTCACTACTCGTGGGGCTTCACCTCCTGGCGGGGTTAACGACGAGATTTTTTATCGCTACCCACATGCCCACGAAACGTTCTAGTGGGCGCAAACTCCCCCAGCTTGTGACCCACCATTCGATCTGTTGTATAAATGGGTAAATGTTCCCGCCCGTTGTGGACAGCGATCGTATGACCAATCAAAGTTGGTACTATGGCAGACGCACGGGACCAAGTTACTATTACCTTCCCCCCCCCTCCCGCGCCAAGGCTACCGATCTTCCTAAGTAGGCGATCGGCCACAGAAGGACCTTTTCGTAGTGAACGTGTCATTCCTAGCCACCTCCTGTCCATACCCCCTAGCTAGCCTTGCGGCGACGGAGAATATAATTATCACTATATCGATTCATCCTACGGCTCCTCCCTCCAAGCGCAGTCCGACCCCATGGAGTGGAAGGTTTTTTCCTACCAATCGGGGCCCTACCCTCACCGCCCCCATGCGGATGATCTACGGGGTTCATAACGACCCCGCGGACCCTTGGTCGTACGCCGAGCCAACGTTTGGATCCAGCCTTACCCAAAACCCGACTATTGGAATTGACATTGCCCACTTGTCCTACGGCCGCAAGGCAGCTTTGGGGTATTAGACGAACTTCCCCAGAGGGTAATCCTAATGTAGCCGACCGACCTTCCTTTGCAATAAGTTTTGCCGAAGCACCCGCCGCTCTAGCTGGTTGGCCCCCCTTCCCCGGTGCTATCTCGATGCTGTGTATGACTGTGCCCAAAGGTACATGGGTCGAGGTAGGTTACTCCTATCCGTGCGGAACAGGGACCCCTAATCCCTAACTGCGCGAGCCCTTCTAAAGGCATGCAGCTTTCCAGATGGGATCCTACTCGCTAGATCGGCAAGTTTTGCCCAGTAAAAGTAAATGAAGATCTTCGAAGATTCTTCACCTTTCGCATCCCGGGTCTACCCCTGCGTCGTCTGGCCCATTCTCTAAATAAATGTGGCACCAGAATGAGTGACTTTAGCAAATTACGTACGCCTACACATTCATATGTAGTACTGGATAACTTGGGGGGCATACCCCGCGATTATTTATCTGTCACGCGCGTCACTACTGCGCCCGGCTCCGAAATTGCCATTGACCGTCAATTCGAATGTAAATAATTCCTCGGACTGGTTAGGTTCCCGGGGATAAGCTTGCATCTCAGTCGGTACGTGCTTCAGGCGATACGTTCTTCTCCATATTGTCCTTTCTCTGTGGTCAATACTATATATAATATAGTTCGGCGATCACCCGCTACTGTCCCCCGTCGGTACGCCTATGGGGTTGCTCCAACGAACGTGGGGCAATTGAATCAGTGATAGATTATCGAGTTCTGCTTTGAACCCAGTCGGTCTTTACCGGCTACGTTAATTACTAATTCGAACCGCGCTCAAAGGTGAGGCATTTCCCACTGTAATAGGGGCCTCCGGACCAGTCATAATAGCATCTCCCACACCGAGTCCCTCAGGGTGCAAAATATAGCCCTTGTCGCCATCTTCATAATGCACTAGACTTGTGTACGCGCCACGATTCGGGTCACACTCCACGGTTACGATCCGCCCGAGTACGTTCTTCTTACTACGCCGAAAATCGATTTGGCGATACAAACGTTTGTGGCCGCCCCCCCTGTGCCGACTGGTAATGATCCCGCGGTTATTGCGCCCCATCGCGCGGGTCAAGCCATAGGTTAACCCCCTGTGGGGACCGGATCGAACTGTATCAACAGAATCGAACTTGGACTTAGCGCGCGTGCCCAAGCTGCGGGCCCTGCGTAAACGGATGGCCATATTAACGGGATACACATTTTGTGCAATGAACTAGTGTTGCCCGCCCAGAGATGGTGGAACAGAATAATCAGGCCGGAGTAAGCGCTCGCCGCAACCGCCCGTTCGTGGCCGGCGAACCCGGTGGGCGCTCCATAAAGGAACCAACCCGCGTGCCTTCTTCCCTAACCTTAGGGAGTCGATTACTGTTAATAGCGAATACCCTTGCCTCGCGGTGAGATAATCCCTCGACCGACGTTTCGTTCAGTCTTGTTAGAGCTCAACCGGGCATTGTGACTATACTGTTTCTCCTTCGGCGAACGCACCGTGGGCACCAAGTTCTCCGCTCCCCCGTTATTTATTACCCCCACGCCCGTGTCAGTCATAAGATTCTCATTATGCCTGTATCGACGTGGCGCCAGCCCAGCACCTACCGAGGGTGATTGTAACGGATTCCATAAGTATTGCATAGCTTTGCGCCCTCCGTTGTTATAAGCTGCATGCACACGATGGAAGGGGAACCATAGCATATTCGTGCTAGCAGGCATCAGCCCCTTCCCTCTTTCTGCCCACCTCCGTCATCGTTTCCAGCGGGAATTGAACCCGTGGGTTCCCCTTTTTTATTGGGAGTCAGGCGCCTTCACCATTTGGCCGTGGCTGCTGTACCTGGCCGCCCAATCCAACCCTTCCGTGTAGGATATTTGGTTCCCAGAGTCTACACTTTAGGCCATCAAAGCGCCTTTCTGGAGTCCGCCGGGCAGCCATGTGTGTACGTATGTATGGTCAGATATACACTGCGCCTGGTCAGGCTACCCATGCTTATGACGAACCAAGGGCTTATTCCCGCACTGACCGACTGGTTTGGCCTAGTAAGAGTTAGTGGTAGTTAGAGCAGCAGGAATGCGTCCACATCAAGATCTTATGGTGTATATTAATTCCCATATCCAATGTCCGGCGGAACAGTATTGATTGATTGATCAACACCGTCGCGGCTGGGCCGACACTGTGATGTGAAACGGAAGAGGATCAGCACGCAATCTCTGGCGGCCTCCCCCTGGTTCGGGTGCAAACAATCATAAGTTATGTTCCCCCGTTTGCAAATGCCCGTCGCCACTAATCAATTAACCCCACGGTACAGTAGTTGCCACAATCACGCATAAAGAAGTAGTAAGTGGGAGGACAGTAGACC